TTTCATTCAATTGAGAAGTACGAGTATACTCCATAGAATGATTTGGATAAAATATATTTAGCATCCATGGCTGAGTGGTCAAAGCACCCAACCCATAATTGGAGAATTCGCAGGTTCAATTCCTGCTGGATGCACAAGAGAAAGAAGATATATCTCTACATAAGAAGATATCTGAATAAAGTTCAGATAGAAAAACAATTTCAATGTTTTTTTTTATGTAAAAAACTAAAACTATACAATGTTTATAGAAATTGTTATGATTACCTAGGAAAATATATATACATGTATATTGATAAACGAAAACTTAGTTTAGTAGGGAGTGAATGTAATGATGGATAGAGTGAAGAACCCGGTACTTACAGAAAAAACTATTCGTTTACTGGAAAAGAAACAGTATAGTTTTGACGTTGATTTGAATTCCAATAAGACTGAAATAAAATGTTGGATTGAACATTTTTTTGATGTAAAAGTAATAGCTATGAATAGTCATCGACCTCCAAAAAAGAAGAGATATGTGAATTCTATAATAGAGCATCCAATTCGTTATAAACGAATGATTGTCACACTTCAACCCAGGAATTCTATTCCACTATTCTCGAAAAATTAAAATTATTTTTTATTCACTTATTAATATGGCCATCCGTTTATATAGAGCCTATACTCCAGGCACACGCAATCGATCCGTGTTGGATCTTGAGGGAATAGTTCGATCTAACCCCCAAAAGGGATTAACCTCTGGCTTTTCTTGTAAGAAAGGTCGTAATAACAGAGGAATTATTACTAGCCGACATAGAGGAGGCGGTCACAAACGTCTATATCGTCAAATTGATTTTCGACGAAATAAAGGAAGTATATCCGGAAGAATTGTTACCATAGAATATGACCCTAATCGTAATGCATACATATGTCTCGTGCACTATGGGGATGGCGAAAAAAGGTATATTTTACATCCCAAAGGAATCAAAATTGGAGATACTGTTGTTTCCGGTCCAAAAGCTCCTATCTCAATAGGAAATACCCTACCTTTGAGTGCGGTTTGAATTATTAATTTACGTAATCGGAAATAACCGGTTAGGTTTGAAGCGAAACCTATAAATCTATCACTAATCCGATCGTTCTACGTTCGGTGACCTTGGAAGGAAACTGAGGAGGAACAGTAGCGGGTGATTAAGCTCAATATTTTTCTTCCACTGAATTACTGACTTCTAGAGATAAGATAATATGGAGAAGACTATATCGTCTCAAGCATAGACAGAACCAGAGGGGCCCTTGTTTCTAATATTTTATTTCACGGTAAACAAGTTACTCACATTCAATTTGATGGTCAAAGGCAAAATTGAAGCTGGATAGTGAGAATGTATCTTTGGAGATGGAAATAATGTTGAATATGCCTCCCAAGTTATCCAGAACATAAAGATATGTTAGCGTAATTTATTAAAGTCATTCATTCTGATGCTACATGAGGAACATAAGCCAGAGGATGGAGAAACAAACTTAGGATGTGGAAATTAATTTATTTCTGAAACTTCATTTTATATTTATTTTTCAGAATTAGATTTATTTTTTTGGATAAATAGAATTTTATACATCTGGAAAGCTGTATGCCTTGAGAGAGGCTTGTACAGTTCGGGAAGAGATCCTCATTTCTGACAAATAAGAGTCTACTTCAACCAATATGCCTTTGGGCACAGCTGTGCATAACGTGGAAATAGCACCTGGAAAGGGTGGACAATTGGCTAGAGCAGCGGGTGCTGTAGCGAAGCTTATTGCAAAAGAGGGTCAGTTGGCTACATCAAGATTACCATCCGGAGAAGTTCGTTTAGTATCCCAGAATTGCTTAGCAACGATTGGACAAGTAGGCAATGTTGATGCTAATAATCGGACCTTGGGTAAAGCTGGATCTAAACGTTGGTTAGGTAGACGTCCCGAAGTACGAGGAATAGTTATGAACCCTGTAGATCATCCTCATGGGGGTGGTGAAGGCAGAGCTCCAATTGGTAGGGAAAAACCATTAACCCCTTGGGGTCGCACTGCACTTGGGAAAAGAAGTCGAAAAAATAATAAATATAGTGATCCTTCAATTCTTCACCGCCGTAGAAATAGCTAAAGAGATTGGACAGAAGGGGGAGAAAACAGAGGATAGTTGACAATGACACGTTCACTAAGAAAAGGTCCTTTTATAGCTGATCACTTAATAAAAAAGATTGAGAGTCTTAACATGGGAAAGGAAGGGAAAGTAATAATAACCTGGTCCCGTGCATCCACCATTGCACCTACTATGATTGGTCACACGATCGCTGTTCATAACGGACAAGAACATTTACCCATTTATGTAACAGACCGTATGGTGGGTCACAAACTGGGAGAATTTGCACCTACTCGAATCTTCCGGGGACATGCAAAAAGTGATAAAAAATCTCGTCGTTGATTAGGAGGTAACATTTGATGAGAACCAATAGCTCAGATTCGGAGGTCCGAGCTTTAGCTAAGCATATACGTATGTCTGCTCATAAAGCACGCAGAGTAGTTAATCAAATTCGTGGTCGTTCATATGAACAAGCACTCATGATATTAGAATTCATGCCTTATAGAGCATGTTATCCCATATTACAATTAATTTCCTCTGCGGCAACAAATGCTAGTCAGATTCTGGGCTTAAGCAAAGCTAATTTATTCGTGGGTGAAGCTAGAGTAGATGAAGGCGCTTCTTTGAAAAGATTCCAACCTAGAGCTCAAGGACGGGCTTATCCAATACATAAACCTACTTGTCATATAACTATTGTAGTAAAGGGTAAATCCGTATAAAAGAAACATTGGAAAAATCAAATTATGCTAATATCATTGGGGGAGGGAGGGGATGCATGGGACAAAAGGTTAACCCACTTAGTTTCCGACTCGGTATAACCAAGAATCATCATTCTCATTGGTTTGCACAGCCAAAGATTTATTCCGAGTATCTTCAGGAGGATGAAAGGGTACGTAATTGTATCGAGAATTATGTACACAGACATATAAGAAACTCCTCCAATTATAGAGTGGGAATTGCACGTGTCGAAATTCAGAGAAAAACAGACTTACTTCTGGTCGAGATACATACAGAATTCCCGGCCTTATTGATCGAAAGCAGCCATGGTCAAGGGATTGAATAATTAAAGAGAGATGTGCAACGTAATTTATTGAATAGAATTCGAAGAGTTCACATAACTTTGACGGAAATAGCGGGAACATGTGGGGAACCAAATATACTTGCGAAATATATTGCCTTACAACTGAGGAGTCGAGTCGCATTTAGAAGAATCACGAGAAAGGCTATTGAACTAGAGAAGAAAAAAAATATAAAAGGTATTAAAATCCAAATTGCGGGACGTCTTAATGGAGCTGAAATTGCTCGTGTTGAATGGGCCAGAGAAGGTAGAGTCCCTTTACAAACCCTCCGGGCTCAAATTGATTATTGTTACTATCCGGCTAAAACTATTCATGGAATATTGGGAATAAAAGTTTGGATATTTCGAGATGAACAATAATTTATTTTTTATCCATTCAATTCATATTTTCAATTTGTATTACAATGTTAGATAAAGAAAGACTAAATTAATTAATTAATTCCGATTCATTCTATTTCTAATCCATATGCATAAGATATATAATGAAAATTTTTTCGTAAAATAATATCTTGGAAAAAAAGTTGCTATGCTTAGTGTGCGACTCGTTCAAACTGAGGTTCTTAGGAAGAGACTAGGAAACCAATGAATCTCCAGTTTATACTAGAAACTAACTCATTGCTTCATATTATCATAATCCAATAAACTAACTACGAGGTAGTATTACTTTCTCCACGAAAAGAATCGATATTTGTGAAGCGAGAAACTATCCAAGAATATTAATAACAAAAATGAAATGATTAAATATTCTTTTCGAATCGTATGGTTGAAAAAGAATAATACTTTTCGAGGAGCAGTGTGATAAAGCATAGAATCAATACTAATTATCGAATTATTCAATGATTCCGGATTCTAAATAAAAAAAAAAAAGCCTTAAGTCAATGAATACTAAGAAAATTGAATCTGTGAGAGGGAAATAGAAGGCTTCACTGCAGAGAGGAAACCTGAACGTGTATCTGGAAGCTATGGGAACGATGGAACTTATGAACAATTTAGATTGATATAAATCCTATTGTTCATTGGGTAGGATGGCGAAATAAACCGATAGTTAATATATTTATAATTAGAAAAGCTATAATCCAATTTTCATCAAGCAAATCTTACAAGAGTTAATATTCGCCTGTAAAATTTCTCTTGCAAAATCTAATGAAGTATGAATGGAATTGCGCAATTTGATTGAATGAAGATGAGAAATTAAAAACACAAAATTTTGAAGACTTTCGGGTTTTCATAATTTCGATTTAGTTAATTCATATATATCTATTGAATATGAACAATGTTTCTCCTTTCGTTGGTAAAATGAGATTTTACAAGATTTTATTTGCAAGGAGCCGGATGAAAGAAAACTCTCATGTCCGGTTTTGAAGTAGAGATGAAATACAATCGACTATAACCCTAAAAGAACGAAATTTCGTAAACAACATAGAGGGAGAATGAAAGGAATATCTGCTCGAGGCAATCTTATTTGCTTCGGAAGATTTGCCCTTCAGGCACTTGGGCCTGCTTGGATCACATCCAGACAGGTGGAAGCAGGACGACGAGCAATTACCCGTTATGCTCGTCGCGGTGGAAAAATATGGATACGTATATTTTCTGACAAACCTATCACTGTGAGACCTGCAGAAACACGTATGGGTTCGGGAAAAGGATCTCCGGAATTTTGGGTATCTGTCGTTAAACCGGGTAGAATACTTTATGAAATGGGTGGAGTACCAGAAGCTATTGCTACAGCGGCTTTGAAAATGGCTGCATACAAGATGCCTGTACGTACTCAATTTATTACTGTTGCACCCATGGAAATACAAAACTAGGAAATGTCTATTCCATAAGAAACATAGAATCAGAAAGATTCTAAGACAAGTCTAACGAAAAAAAGATATCCCCTAATATAGAGATTAGCCATATTCCATCTTCCTCGCTCTCCCGGAGAAGGAAAAAGATACTTTGGGGGATATGATCTTTCGACGAAAAAACGATTCAACCTCGAACTTATTTGAATGTAGCGGATAACAGCGGAGCTAGAAAACTAAAGTGTATCTGAATCCTAGGAGCTAGTAATCGTAAATATGCGAATATTGGTGATGCAACTATAGCTGTGGTTGGAGAAGCAGTACCGAATATGCCTCCCAAAAAATCGGGAATAGTTAGAGCTGCAGTTGTACGTACCCGTAAAGAACTCAAACGTGACAATGGAATGATTATACGATTTGATGACAACGCAGCAGTTGTCATCAATAAGGAGGGGAATCCAAAAGGAACTCGAGTTTTTGGTCCGATTGCCCGAGAATTAAGAGAATTTGATTCTACTCAAATAGTTTCATTAGCTCCCGAAGTATCACGAATAACAAAAGATCATATAGTTCTACAATAAACAATATTTGAATGGTTTCGATAATCAAAAACTGGAATAATATAATGTATATAATAATAATAATATATGGTTGAGTTATTGCCAGCCGCCATTTTATCTTTCGAACCATGAACCGAAGTTACTCTCGAAAAAATGGAATTTTCTAAGATATTCCAACTGCTTGATTAGTTATTTTATTGTGTCTCCTATTACTTGATGGAGAAAGAAAAATATATGTATTTTTTTTTTAATCAATTTAGAGATTGTGCTTCGGGCATAGCATATTCCTTCAAAAATACTTATTAAATTAAAATGTTTATTCATATCAATAATAACCAATTTTCACGAGTAACGACACCATTGCTAATATGATTACCTCTATAGGGAATGCTAACCTAAGGAAGGCAGAAACGGTTCGAGTACCAGCTACTAATATCACTAGAAACATTGGAAGAATTCCTTTACAAGAAGGTTCTGTGGAAAACCTTGGTGAACATCGGGAAGGTACAAACAACTGTTTTTTAGTTCTAACCCTGGGATATCAGGGGGGGAAGAAAAAACCATACATAACTGCTTTGAGATGTATTAGCAGACCCGGCTTAAGAATATATTCTAACTATAGGGAGATTCCTGAAGTCTCGGGTGGAACGGGAATGGCAATTCTTTCTACTTCCCGCGGAATTATGACAGATCGAGAAGCTCGACAGAGGCAAATTGGGGGAGAGATACTATGTTATGTATGGTAACTCATCCGCATCTTTAATTCATTATTCCATATGGTAAATCTCTTTTATCAAATAAGAACTAACTAATACTTTATAAATTTATATTAGTTAATTCGAAAAAAGATTTTCCTTTTGATGAAGAAACAGAGTTTGGTTGACATAAAGTTGTAGTTACTGAACCACTTCCCGATGCCATGTTCCGAGTCTGTTCATATAATGGATGTAAAGTTTCAACTCATGTTCCAAAAAAGATTAGACATAATTATATATGAATATTATCAGGAATAGAGTTAAAATGGAATCCGGTCTTTATTTATGATTCAAACAAAGGACGTATAATCTATAGACATCATTGAATTATCAGGTCCTCTTGAATTTTTTTTGTAATATTGGATATAGAGAATAATAAACGAAAGGAAATAAATTGTCATAACGAACAAAATCTGCATTCTCTATATCAGTGATTATATCGAAATAAGGACTACAAACACGAAAATTCGTGCTTCTGTTCGTAAAATTTGTGAAAATCGTCGACTAATTCGTAGACGAGGACGAATCATGGTGGTTTGTTCCGATCCGAAGCACAAGCAAAGGCAAGGATAATCATCTTTATTTATCTTTCCGCACAAAACAAAATTTTTATTTTTCTCTTAATCTTTTGAATCATATACAATTACTCTGTATAAATCACTTCCAATCCCATATAATAACTATTATTCTCATACATGGAAATGGGAACAACGCCAAGACTTATTAGAAAGATTAGTAATCTACGTGGAGGTAAACGTGGGAGAATACCCAAGGGTGTTATTCACATTCGAGCAAGTTTTAATAATACCATTGTTACTGTTACGGATGTGAGAGGACAAGTTGTTTCTTGGTCCTCCGCCGGTGCCTGTGGATTCAAGGGTGCAAAAAAAAGTACACCATTTGCCGCTCAGACTGCAGCGGAAAATGCTATTCGTACGTTGATTGATCGGGGTATGGGACAAGCAGAAGTCGTGGTAACTGGTCCGGGTCCGGGAAGAGATACAGCATTACGAGCTATTTGTGGAAGCGGTTCGGCACTGAGTCTCGTACGTGACATAACCCCTATGCCCCATAACGGATGTAGACCTCCTAAAAAGAGATGTATATAATATTGAAGGAACAGCGATTGTGAATAGTACGAATAAAGTACCGCTATCTGCTAAATCTGCATATTGGAAGTGCATCGAATCTAAAATTGAAAATGAGCGTCTTCATCATAGTCGTTTCATTATATCCCCACTTGGAATTGGTCAAGCTAATACTCTAGGAATCGCCATGCGCAGAGCATCACTTGGGGAATTGGAAGGAACATGTATCACTTCTGCAAAATTTGAAAAAATAATCCATGAATATTCTACAGTAGTAGGTATTCAAGAATCAGTACATGATACTTTAATTAATTTAAAAGAGATTGTGCTTAGAAGCAATTCTTCTGAAATTCAAAAAGCATATATATCTATCATTGGACCCGGAGAGGTAACTGCTCAAGATATTATATTACCACCTTCTATTGAAATAATTGATCCTGCATAACATATAGCCACTCTTACTAAAAAGATTCATTTGAATATTGAATTGAGAATTGAAAGAGATCGTGGATATCGTAGACAAAATATAGTAAAATCTCAAGATGGAAATTTTCCTCTGAATGCTGTATTTATGCCTATTCGAAATGTGAATTATAGTATTCATTGTTTCGAAAGCCATGACAAGAAAATAATGAAAGAGATGCTTTTGCTCGAGATATGGACCAATGGGAGTATCACTCCCAGAGAAGCAATTTATGAAGCTTCTCGAAGTTTGATCAACTTATTTATTCCTTTTTTACATGCGGAAAACGGGGAAAAGATTTATGGAATGGGGAATATAAATGAATCTAATGCGTTGTCTTGTTCCGTTCTTCCTCCTATGTCGATTCAGGTAGATCAGATGGCAAAAGAAGTTACTTTCAGACATATCTTTATCGATCAATTGGAATTACCCCCGAGAGCTTATAACTGTCTTAAAAGAATTAATGTACATACGATATCAGACCTTCTAGATTATAGTCAAGATGATCTAATGAAAATTAAGAATTTTGGAATCAAATCTGTTGAACAAGTATTGGAAGCTTTGTGGAAACGTTTTGGAATAAGTTTACCTAGGAAAACTTGAAGTTCAATAAATAAACTCATTCATGTTTCTCTTTCGAAGAAAAACAAACTACAGTTGGATTCAAATCATAGTGAGAAAGATCAAATGGAATAACCGAAATCACTCCATTTGAATTTATTAAAAAAACTTCTATTTCTTATAATTGGAATTTATTGAATCTTTGATATATCTAGGGATTATTTGCTTTGAAGCAAGTCCTCCCTGGATATGAGACTAGAAGGAAAAAAATTCTTCTACAAGGGAAAATCGAACAATCAAATCAAGTAATTAATCTTGAATCGAATGATTGATCTTGGAAAAGACCTGAGGTTAGAGATTTATCAATGGGTAAAGCTGCCCCAATACCCAACCAAAGAGCTACTGCAGTACCAATTGGAAAAACTGTTGTAGCTACCGGACGACGAAATGGATTCTGAAATTTATTAACATTTTCTGGAAAGGGTACTGTCGATGATCCTGCGGGTACTGCGGCCATTAAAAGAACGCCCAATAATTTATTAGGCACTGTACGGAGTATCTGAAATACCGGAAAGAAATACCATTCAGGCAATATTTCCAAGGGAGTTGCAAATGGATTTGCAGGTTCACCGATCATTGAGGGTTCTGGGACTGCTGAACCTACAGTACATGCAATGGTACCTAAGATCACTACCGGAAAAATATATAAAAGATCGTTAGGCCAAGCGGGTTCTCCGTAATAATTATGTCCCATACCTTTAGCCAATTTAGCTCTCAATACAGGATCACTTAAGTCAGGTTTTTTTGTTATCGGGATAGGCAAATTTGGATCTATTCTTCTTCCCATAGAATCGGACATGAGAGATTTTTCTCATCCGGCTCAAGCAATAACTAGAATATTTTTTTTTTTCTTTTTAGGATACATAAAAATATTATATGATCTCTAATGCTTTATTTTAGGGATTCTTTTCAAACCCCATTTTAATTTTGAATTAAATGCTCATTGTCCAAGTGGGCCATAAAATAAAATTTGGGCATTATGATCATCAATATGCTTTTCGGACAATCTTATTCCTTATGAGTCATTTTCTTTTCCACGGAGGAACAAGGTTTTAGAACGTAATAGTATTAACTTGTTAACACTCCGGCTTATCTATCCGTTTTTTCTTTGGATCTCCCTTTCACTCCGATGGTATTATTTTGATTGAGATGCAAGGGAAGTGAATGCATTTCTTCACCATATTCCTTTTCTCCCAAGGAAGAATAAATATATCTCATTTTAACTTACTGGATTTTGCGAAGCCTTTTTGAGATTATAATTCGATCATGGAAATGATTCTCTTTCCAAAACCAACGAGATTTTTGTACCCGAGTTTTAACCCTCCTACAAGTAGGAGCGAGATCGGGATAGAGACACATTTTATCATTGGATGTCGATGTGACAGATTCAATGGAATATCTGCATAGCCGAAGTTGAATAATTCAAGTCACACACTCCCGTAATCCATCTTCTCTCTGAAAAGAATCTATTTTCGACTATTCATTGGTCTGAACCCAGTAATACTTCGAAATAGAAAACAAAATCCATGAGATATTCTTTATTGTTTATAAAGAATATCTATGGCAATGGAATAATTTAATGAAAGTTAAGTTGTTGAGATAATATGAATATTAATCCCTATTGCGTTTCTTCCCGCTCGTAAAGGACCTGAGATACCTTGCTTACGAATCATTGGAAAGTGCATCGGCATAGATACAGCAGTAAGAAGAGGTAATACAAAAGTGTGTAAACTATAAAAACGAGTCAATGTGGATTGACCTACACTGGCACTCCCGCGTAATAACTCTACCAAGGGAGATCCTATTGCAGGAATAGCTTCAGGTACACCAGTTACAATCTTGACAGCCCAATAACCAATTTGATCCCAGGGCAGAGAATAACCAGTTACGCCAAAAGATACGGTTAATACGGCTAAAATTACACCTGTAACCCAAGTTAATTCACGAGGTTTCTTGAATCCCCCCGTGAGATAAACGCGAAATACGTGCAAAATCATCATTGGAACCATCATACTTGCCGACCATCGATGGACTGATCGAATTGACCAACCAAAGTTGACTTCAGTCATTATATATTGAACAGAGCTAAAAGCTTCTGTAACGGTCGGGCGATAGTGGAAAGTCATAGCAAAACCAGTGGCTACTTGTACTAAGAAGCAAGTCAGGGTAATTCCCCCTAGACAATAAAATGTATTGACATGGGGAGGAACATATTTACTAGTAATATCATCCGCAATCGCCTGAATCTCAAGACGCTCCTCAAACCAATCATATACTTTATTGAGATGGGTGAACTTTTATTTCATACGCTCCCCCCTCTGAAAACCGTACATGGGGATTTCCCTTCATACGGCTTGAGCAAAAAAATAATACGAAATCTTTTCATTAATTATTTCAATAAAAACTCCCCCAAAAAAAGGTAGAACCTAATCTTTTTCATAACATTTTTATTGCCTTGATCCCAAGTCGGCTCTTTTTTCCCTCCAAAACGAATGAATATTGTTGGCCTTTTGAACAATCTTTTCTCCTATCATCAATATATATTGAAAAAACAATGATATAAAATAAATTATGAAGATTATCTCGTTGAAACCTTGATGGATATTCAAAAACCTTAGATTCCTACTAACTCCGATAGACTCTTTTTTTTAGAGGAGGTACGATGGGTAAGAAGCTTCTCTATCGTCACCAACTTGATAAAATATGCTTATAAAATGGGAATGTTCTCTCATTTCCCAAGTATGCAGTTGTGAAAAATATATCGTAGGATTTCTAGTCAACAAATTTTTCAAGTTATTGAAAGTTTGGTAACGAAGCTTGAATAGCGGATATGCATAAATTAATCATGGTTTAAATCTTCCTATTGAACTAATGCCTTCGTGAGCCCCGCGCTTCAGATGCTAACTATTCAATTGGTATCCAGCAAGGTAGGATCATTCTGTGAGAAAGATGACAAATTACTTTGTACTATCAATGATTAATTCGGACGAGTCGCACACCCGTATTCCAAAGATCTCCTAATTGGAGAATCACACGATTGAACTACCATGGAGAGGAGAGCTAACCTACGGACCCTAAGCAAGCCATTAAATCTAATGAAACAGAAGATTTCTAAATTTTTCTATTTCACTAGATTGGAATATTTGTTTGGGGGGAAGGACTCTTTAGTTTTTGTTCATTACCAACTCACCGGAATCCCATCCAATGAAACGGGGGAATTATAAAGTTCCAAGATAATAACTGGAGAGACTGCAAATAGGGCCATTGCAACACCCATAATGGGAGTGGTTCCCCATCCAGGAGCCACTTTACCATATTCCGAATTAAGTGGTTTTGATGAACTTCCTACACTGGTTCGTTGCGGTTTGATCCTGGGAATACCATCAATAATCTTTGTAGCCGTAAAACTTATTACATTAGTTGAGATTTGTTAACTTTATGTACTATTATATTGGAAACGGAAACAAACCATTATCTCGGGATTACTTAGCAATGGAAACTGCAACCTTGGTCGCTATCTCCATATCTCGTTCACTTGTCAGCTTCACCGGTCACGCTTCGTATACTGCCTTTGGGCAACCCTCCAAAGAACTTAGAGATCCTTTTGAGGAGCATGAAGATTAGCCTAAGTGACCTTCCCTCAGTCTTTAGGGAAGGTCATTAATTTTTCATCCCGGATCACCCTCTTGATGATCCAAAAATCATTTTTTCCCTTTGTTTAGAATTTTAGGTGGCTCCCGGAAGAAAATAGCAAAAAATATTATTCCTGAAGTACTTACCGGCAAGAATGTATGAACCAATGCTTCCGTAGATTCGATTGTATGGGTGAGGGAGTATAGGGATAACTTTCGTACTACTTAAAGATATAGAAATTAAATCTATCTAATCTATATAGATTAGATAGATTTAATTTTGAAAACGAGATATATATATTTTTGGATTGATGTTATACTACTTGTCTTTTGGTAGTTGGATCTCCTAGTTTTTGGAATGCTCCGAATTCAACTTGAGCATCTAAATCAGGATCAATACCAGCAAAAACATCTCTGAACAAGGTTCTAGCACCATGCCAAATATGTCCGAAGAAGAAAAGAAGAGCAAATGTAGCGTGACCGAAAGTAAACCAACCTCTTGGACTACTACGAAAAACACCATCAGACTTTAGAGTAGCACGATCAAATTCAGAAATCTCACCTAATTGAGCACGTCTAGCATATTTTTTCACTGTAGCGGGATCACTAAAACTAACCCCATCGAGTTCACCACCGTAAAACTCAACAGTTACACCTACTTGTTCAATGCTATACTTTGATTCTGCCCTCCTGAAGGGAACATCGGCTCTCGCAATTCCCTCCCCATCCACCAAAACTACTGGAAAGGTTTCGAAGAAAGTAGGCATACGACGTACGAAAAGCTCATGTCCTTCTTTATCCCTGAAGACAGCGTGACCTAACCAACCAACAGCTATTCCATCCCCATTGTCCATCGCACCCGCTCTAAATAATCCCCCTTTCGCTGGATTATTACCAATATAATCATAAAAAGCTAATTTTTCTGGAATTTTGGACCAAGCTTCTGATAAACTAAGATTTTCGGCCCTGCTGGATCGAACCCTCCGATCTATCTCTTGTTGAAAGAATCCTTGATCCCATTGATAACGAGTAGGACCGAATAATTCTATTGGAGTAGTCGCGGAGCCATACCACATGGTTCCGGCAGCAACAAAGGCTGCAAAAAACACGGCAGCAATACTGCTGGATAAAACAGTTTCAACATTCCCCATACGTAATCCTTTATATAATCGTTGGGGAGGACGAACACTAAGGTAGAATAGACCTGCTAATATACCTAGAATACCTGCTGCAATATGATGAGAAGCTATTCCTCCTGGAACGAAGGGGTCGAACCCTTCGGCTCCCCACACTGGAACTACAGGTTGTGCTTCTCCAGTCAACCCATAGGGATCAGACACCCATATTCCGGGACCGAACAAACCTGTTACGTGAAATGCTCCGAATCCGAAACAAAGTACTCCTGAAAGGAATAAATGAACTCCGAAGACCTTAGGCAAATCTATAGTAAGTGCTCCCGTACGTTCGTCAGTAAATATTTCTAGATCCCAATATACCCAATGCCAAATAGCTGATAAGAATAACAAGCCAGATAACACAATATGCGCAGCAGCCACGCCTTCATAACTCCAAACACCTGCATTAGTTACAGTTTCTCCGGTGATACTCCAACCACCCCATGACTTCGTTATTCCTAAACGAGTCATGAAAGGGATAACGAACATGCCCTGTCTCCACATGGGATCAAGAACAGGATCGGATGGATCAAAAACTGCTAACTCATACAAAGCCATTGAACCAGCCCAACCAGAAACTAACGCTGTGTGCATTATATGTACAGCAATTGAACGGCCAGGATCATTTGATACAACGGTATGGACACGGTACCAAGGCGGACCCATGCATATACCCCTTTCTCAAAGGGGAGTAGACACTACGTAACTTTATTGCATTCAAGGGCTGTTATACGATGCTAAAACCTTATCCAATCATACAGGGATTCACATCTATTTACAGTTATACGTGATGAGATATTGAGATACCAATTCCCTTCTTTCTCACAATGAAGAGGAGCAGGAATAGTTTAGCATCTCTTGATTCAGCATAACAATGAATATATTGGTCCCATCAAACATCAGAGTGATTCAAATAATGGATGACGCATAGTTTAGAATAGGGTTCAATATCGTGCTTGACTAAATCGAGGAGCGTAATGGTATTATATACTCTATGTGTGTAATTAGGTAAAGTATACTCCAATGGATTGGTTATTCGAACGGAGACTCAAACAGAGGTTCAATTTTTTCATCTATCCATATCCATATGAGTTACTATCTTTTACAATCTATATCAATTTTTTTTTTATTGATTTATAAAATCAAATATATATATTTGATAGATGAATCAGTTTTCTTATTCATTGGCATCAAAGTCTATTTTATTGGACAATCATAAGGAACAAATGAAACCTGAGCTTCTAACTTCTAAGGTATTACATTGTTAGATGCTTCTCATTAAGTTAAGGGGTCCCGAGAAAGCTCTGAAATAACTAACTTACTTGCCAAATATTAGAAAAAATAATTTATTATGTTATGATTTTCCATCCCTCGTACCCCTATCCAATTCATCATATTGACTGTTCTGTTCCATTTTTTCCTTCCGGTTGTTGATACAGATCCATGATTGAGAGAATTATCATAGAAAATCCTGTAATCTCTCCTTTGGAAGGACGGAAGGATTTTAGTAATTGTTATCTCTCTATCGCATCAGGTTCATGCTCGGAAAAAGTAGACCCAATATCCAATATTTGGTTTTTGATTTATTTCATCGCATTGGTCCATGCCGCTTTCGCCTTGTGTATCAATCATATCATGTGTATGAAACGGAACTATAATATGATTTACTACGCCTATTGGTGGAATCACTAGAGATTCTGTAGGTCTATATAATTGATACAATCTTTTTCCCGATCAATTATGCTCTCGTATTGGGGGGCAATATAATATTTGGTCCCCAAGAAACGCCCATTGGTGTTCCGAAAGTATCCCTTCGAATCTTCGGAGAGGAAGATATAGTTTGGATTGACGTACAGTGCGACTTGTTTGAAATATTCGATTATACGGAATCTTCCCGTCATTCCTTCCGATTGAGATGCTTCTATCTCACTTAAGATTGACTCAATGTTCAGTAATCTAAAGCGTGAGATCTCTCACAGAAAAAAAAAAAAAAAATATTTATCAATCATGATAATCTATGGCTAGCCAAAACTAATAAAGAGTATTCAGGCTTCGTTCAACGAAACAAACAACTGATCAAAGATTAATCATTCTTGATTGATCATGATGAAATGATATGGACAAGCATTTCTAGCAGAAGTAAGAATAAATAGAGTGGAAAAATGGCAGTAGATCTACTTGCTCCATATGTGCGAGTAACAGTCGGATAGATATTTCCCCGAAGTGGAGCATAAACCCAAGGATCTTATTAAGAATCTATTTGAAAACAAGGGAATTCTGCTGAAAATAAAATCATTGAATTGGACATCAGTTAATAGGTAGTTCAATAAGTTGAAAATGTGACACTTTGGAAACAAAGACAAACTTGAACTGGAAGTGGTAAGAAGACTCATCCTTTGAGATGAAAGAAAGATTTTTTTTTATCTAACCAAAAGGTTTTTTTTAGAAGATGGGTATCGGGAGAAAGAAATACCTAACTTTTTCAACTGCTCGAGCCGTATGCACTTAAAAGTGCGTGTGCGGTTCCAAAGGAAGAAAAGCTATAAATCTATCCTAATCAACCGACTTTATCGAGAAAGATTGTTGTTTTTGGGCCAGCACATAGATGATGACATTGCAAATCAAACTATTTGTATTCTGATGTACCTGAATGGAGAAGATCAGAGTAAGGATATTTATTTATATATTAATTCTCCTGGCGGAGCGGTATTAGCAGGAATATCTGTTTATGATATTATGCAATATATAATACCAAATGTAAACACTATCTGTGTGGGATTAGCTGCTTCAATGGGATCTTTCATTTTAGCTGGAGGAGAAATTACTAAACGTATAGCGCTACCCCACGCTTCGCGCCAATGAGTCTTTGTTTGATGGATAGAAAAAGGATGTGAAGAAAAAACTAACTATGCCTGCGCCAACGAATGGAGGGTAATAATAGCATGGCATACGAAACTTGATACAACTGTAATAAAGAAAACTTGAAGTATCGGGATAGTAAACACAACCGTGGCTTTTTTTATTCTCCGATCAAATTGATCCTATATTATATCTTCTGGGGTCTATTCCAGCGTCGTAAACTCCCGGAATAATATTGGAGAAAAAGGAAATATGGCCATATAACATCGATAAAAGAAACTTTGGGATTGCTGAATGAGGGAATGTATGGAGCAATGGAACCATCACAGTATCTTCCTTTTCCGAAAGAAAAAGATGGTACATAGATTATCTTATTCATCTATCTTCGATATCCAGAATATTTACTATCTAATATTGTATAATAAATAACAATAATATTATTGTTATTTATTATGATGAATTATATAAAAAATTGTTCAATCTATTATGGAGCTGTATGCACCAAAAATGCTTGTACGGTTCATTAAATCAAGTCTTTCTCGAATAGAGGAAGAAAGAATAAAAAGTAAATAAGCATTTATTAATAGGGTGATGATTCATCAACCCGGTAGTTCTTTCTATGATGGACAAGCGGGAGAATGTCTTGTGGAAGCAGAAGAGATGTTGAAACTTCGCGACTGCGTTACTCAAATTTATGTACAAAAAACAGGAAAACCTTTATGGGTAGTCTCTGAAGATATGGAAAGAGATGTTTTTATGTCAGCGGAAGAAGCTAAAGTTTATGGCATTACTGATCCTATAGCTGTAGAAACTTCTTCGAACTCGAACTCTCTAATTAATAAATTAATAGCGGATTAAAAAAATTAACTAGAATTTTCGAGAAGAAAATAAATTCCCTGCTTATGGTAAATATACAAGTGATCGGTGTGACGGATCCATAAGTAGGAACAATAGCTTGCTTGCATATGATAAATAAATAAATCCTATAAATGAAAAATCGACGAATTATAAGATTTATTAATACGAAATATAATAAGAGAGTCATAAAGTTTCGATTTAGTTCCGATCTTTCTAGAAGTTTCTTTCACTTTCAAGAGAATAAAAAGAAACTTCTAAGGATTAGTTTTTGAATCTCATAATAAACTCTTAGGGTTAGGATCAATCCGAACTAGTAAATCCTGCGTACTGCACTAAGAATGCCTACTATTCAACAACTCATTAGGAATCGAAGACAGCCAATAGGAGATAGAACAAAATCCCCTGCCCTTCGAGGATGTCCTCAGCGTAGAGGAGTATGTACCAGGGTGTATGTGCGACTCGTTTAGATCAGAAGCTCGAGGTGCAGGGGGATCGATATGGCAGGAGAATCCCCTCACTATAGTAAGTACAGATCTATCATCCACCAATCTTGGGGATGAAATTTATGGTTTCTATTGGTGCAAATCCGATCACCCCGATGCAGGATGAAAAGCAATTTCTCAATGATAGCGAATGGTCATCAATCCATTGAGCGAGGAATAAAATGCAATTCGAAAAGCATGATGCTTATATCGCCGCAAAAACGGACTTACAAGGTAAGCTGCCCAGCCAACCCTCACGATCACACGTCGTTATTGTATGGATAAGTCTTATTGTAAGAAGACTTTTTTTGCTCGATGAATCGGGTAGAGCTGGGGATCAGAAACTATACGAGTCACTGGTAACATTCTCATTTCGTTTTGAGAAATAAGAGGCTCCGGCGTATAGGGGGTACCCCACCGTTTAAGGAGAAACTATAGAAACGATGGAATCCCGGATTTTTCTCAGTTCAAGGTCCCATCCCTTGCTCACTGAGCAGATGCCCAATCCAAAAAATTCGTGGATGGGAAGGTTGAAGTAGCAAAAGCCACGGGAATCTTTATTCCCTACATCAGAAAGATCGGTGGTCTCATTCCATGAAGGATAGTAAAGAGAAAGCGGACCTTATGTAAAAGATGCCATTCTATCGAATAGCATCCTATTCGATGTACATCCGAAAAATACAATGGTAATTTCAATAATATTTCTTTAATCGCCATAATATTGTGATAATCACAACGAAACGGGTGTTTTAATCAACTCAACCATATCCATTCTTTGCTCCTATTTATCATTCGAAGAAACAGAGCAAAATCTATTATAAAGAATATTCAAATATAAGAATTTTTACATTCATTCTTCATTTAAATATTCAGTGATTTTTTATATAGTAAGCAACAACGACTAGAGTTAAACGTGGCTACGTGGCTCGGAAACACCGGAAAGATATTATTCAACTCACATCAGGGTTTCGAGGAGCTCATTCGAGAATCTTTCGAACCGGTAAACAGCAAGTAATAAAGGCTTTAGTTTCTCTCCATCGAGATAAAGGTAAACGAAAAAGAGATTTTCGTCGTCTATGGATTACCCGGATCAATGCAGCAGCCCGAAACAATGGAATTTCTTATACTAAATCTATTCAACATTCATACAAAAACCAGGTTTTTTTGAATCGTAAAATACTCGCGCAGATAGCTATATTGGATATTAGTAGCTCTTCCACAATTTTTAGAGAGGTTAACGAATAATAGATAGGGGGATAAGGTATAAAAACCTCTCCGGGGATTGATTCACTCCGGGGAGGTATAAACATCGAGAGAATTACTAAATCTCGGGAATGAATAAATAGATAGATAAAGTCAAGATCCCCTCTTTTCCATAAGAGAATCGAGATCTTTTTCCTTATGTGACCTATTTCGATTTCATCTTAATTAATGAGATTTATTATTAATAATATCCAGTTAACTTTCGTTATTGACAAAAGGTAACAAAGCTAAAATACGAGCTCGTTTAACAGCAATAGTCATTAAACGTTGTTGTTTCGAGGTTAATCTATTCATTCGTTTAGATAAGATTTTTCCCCGCTTGCTAATAAATCCGCAAAGTAAACTTATATTCTTATAATCAACAGTTTCTCCTGATCTAATTGGTGGCGAACGTTTACGAGAAGATCGCTCGGATTTGCCCATGGTTTGTTTCACGAACCTCCCCAATACTGCTTATTTTCCTATTTCTTTGTGAATAGTATGTTGATAACAATAAGGACAAAACTTTTTCAATTCCATTCGAGTAGGCGTATTGCGACGATTTTTCCGAGTAGTATATCTGGAAACACCTGAATGTTTTTCATTACCGTTTCGGACACAACTAGTACATTCTGAAGTAATTGTTACTCTCACATTTTTACTCTCAGCCATAATTTTTTGAATCTTGAAAAGACAAATGAGTTTCTGATCTTATGGCGAAAAATCTAATAATGAAAAATTTTTTCTTAAAATTTTTCATTATTAGAGATATTCAATAAGATTCTCTATTTTTTCGATGAAGTCAAATTTTCAAGCTCATCTTTTTCCCATTGGAATTTGATTCTTTGATAAGACTTAATTCAAATATTTATTTGGGAGTTTCCAACCAATAGGTTAACTCAAAAAGTGGTCAAACTCGAAATGGTAAAAGGGTATACTATCCTTGGGGAAGAGGAAGAACTAAAGCATCCGGGGAAGAACGATTAATCTCTGTCGATAAACCAGCTGAAGATCCGAACCACAACGTAGCTACAACAGGCGCTGTGGAAAGATATGTTTTTACATCTTGCATTGCAAGTTCCTCCCCCTAAATCATTTTCTTCCGGCTTTCAGAAACTGGATTGAAAGGATTCTTACTAAATTTTTTGTTGAAATTTTCATTTTTCTACGAAGGTTCATATAAGTAAGTAATGACAGAGCAATAGAAATAAGCGAAATCTATTCTTTTTTACTAAATCTTTGAGACTTCTTAAGTGATTTATTAGTAATTAATTTTATTAAATTCTTTCTTGTGTACGTTACTATTTCCATTCTACCTCGATAAATCAGTAAAAAATATATAATAATTTATTTGAATTTCTATCTACTATTAAATAAATAAATGAATAAATAGTATCAAATACGATCATCTCATCACTTAATTATTCGAATTCCAAGAATAATAATTATTTACGATGAATGGTTGTTCTCCAGTATAGTATCCCTCATCAAAAAGGATTTTATTGAACAAGTCACAAATCTTTTCATAGGGGAAATACAAAAGTTTCAATTTCAATGTTCTTGTATATAAGATTCCCTTGTTTTTAAGAATCCCCCCAAATAAAAAAAAAAAAAAAACAGTTAAATTATTAGAATTATTCCATAACGAATTGCGATACAGGAAAGGACGATGAGGAAATAGGGATGGGACGATGTAGGCAAGAGGCTTTAAATAAAGTATTTAAATAAAGTACAATCCATCTTGTATGAAAGTTGGGAGGGATGTAGCGCAGCTCGGTAGCGCGTTTGTTTTGGGTACAAAATGTCGCAGGTTCGAATCCTGTCATCCCTAACCCGAATCTCATACGTATGAGAGATCTTCGAACGAATAGGTATTCGCGGAATACAAGCAATAAGTATTCAAGAAATAGGAGAGAATAAAAGAAGATTATCTCTCTATCCACGACCTCCTATGTGATGCGAAAAAAGCGCTCTTAGTTCAGTTCGGTAGAACGTAGGTCTCCAAAACCTGATGTCGTAGGTTCAAATCCTACAGAGCGTGATTTTGATAATAAAATTGAATTTGATGTGTTTTTTCCTTTTCCATAATCAAATTTTGAACTCAATTAGATTCATTGATAAAACAGCAAAATTTATTGATCAATTTGACCTCCCTAAGAAGGGAGGCAAGTGTGGGATGCTAAACGTAATCCAATCCTCGGTCAAAGATCCAATTGATCACCACGTCAATATTGTGAATATGCAGTTACAAATAATCCAGCTGAAGTTGTTGGAATCGAACCTGATACGATTCCGGATGGCAAAGCTTCAACCGTTTCTTTCTGAGTTAACGAAGACAATATCTAACTTAGATAGTACCCAAGTTTGCTGTGAATCTCAATAACCATCATCTGGCAGAAAATTTTCCTTGATTTTCCCCGTCATTATTTTCTAGATAAGTTTTATCTTATTTGAGCCAGTAAGTGGAACTAAAGCTGGAGTTAGAGCAGCCAATAGGAATACGAAGTAGCTAGGTATAATAGACATAGAAAAAACTTTGAATGGTGATAACGAATTTAGTATACACCCTTGTAGAGTAATTACCTAAATCTCTTTATGACCAAAAAAATAAAGATTAATTCGAAGTACAAAATATCCAATTGAAACGAGATTCTTTCTTATATTCGTCATTACCTTCGCATAATAAGAATATGAAGAATATATGATTGGGAATGAGGGATATAAAAAATACTTTTTCATAAGTAAAAAAGGAAGAACTATATTCAAATAATCGTTATTCTAAATCACTTTTCATATTCGTATCAATTTCCAGTCCGTGAATTGATAAAACGACTCGGAAATCGCGCCTACTGTATGATCTCCACGACGAATAGCGAAACGCTTTTATTTTCGTTTTAAAGGTTCAATTAAAGTGAATTCTCATCCGATCACCTAGCATTACTATTTGTATTTCTTTCGCCAGAATTACATAGTATTGAAATGATTCAATCTTATCAATTGCATCAGTAATACGAACATAAATTTTGGAGGATATTCTGGGGGGAGGAAATTGTTGTTTGTTCCTTCCAAGGAAGGGAATATAGACTTGTGCTTTGAATCGAGTATGGGATTTCACAGTCCCAACCGCCATTCCACGTTGTACATTTTCCCCTTGTTTGTATTCGACCCTAAAGAGAATAATTCTTACATTCATTATCTCCAACAATAAAGACTTTTTGGAACTTTTTTCCTTTAAACCCATGATTACTCTATTACGAATTCCTTTCGATCCAACTATTTTTACAGTTTCTCCAAAATAATTAATTCCTATCCCTATGCTATCGATATTGCTTCACAAACTATGAGGAAACAAAAATCTTATACAGTCGTAGGAAAAGTTTTATCCATCTCATGTTGGGATGCAGGAATTCGATATCCACCTAATCATAAATATCTTCGTTTGTATTTACCTCTAGACGAATACCCAGTAAGGGTAAGTCATTAATGTGAGGCTCGGGATCGCGGGAATGTTACTTTCTGTAAACATGACTCAAAGTTTCACAGATCTTTAATCTAACTAATTCTAATAATCTTTATTCTTTACTCGGTCTTCCTTATTTGAAGAAACTATTGCATTGGGAATCGGCCGAAGAATATTTTTTTGTTCGTAAGATAAATATTCGCTCTCTATTCACCTGTGCCACATCGGTGATCATATTCTCTGTGTAATCCGTGCGACCCAAATCCATGTGGAGTGAACAAAGCGCGCACAGGAGTCCCATATTCTACACGGGCTGTAACACTCCCACTCTTTCTCCTGGAGCTGCATCAATCTCAAAAGGCTGGCTTTACATTTGTTCGTAACCGCTAAAACCATAGTAATCCGTTGTAGTGGTTTTTCCCTCTGTGACCCATACGTCCAATGGTTCCAGTATTTAAACATTCATATAGGTTCTTTACGTTCAAAATCCTCTCATCTGAGGTCAGGTCACGCAAAATGATCTCAAGTCACTGGGTTTATTGAATATTGATTAAGTTAGTCAAACAGTGCTAATGAAATGACCAAATTATTCAATCTTATTCTTTCTTTTTCCTTTTCTTTATTCCCATTGAAAGTTAGTTGTCTTGCTGCGTCGGAAGAACGCTAGCTATACTGGTCCAGTATGCTTCAAAGATACCCTTGGTACAAGGTTGACAATCTAACAAGGTTTAAAGGAGATATCAGTAGATTCCATATCTTCCGGTTCGATCCTCCATAATGGAATCAATTCCTCCTCGCGTCTACAAAGAATATATAACACGGAGCTAACCATGTCTGGGAATACGGGAGAGCGCCCTTTCGCCGACATTATTACAAGTATTCGGTACTGGGTGATTCATAGCATTACTATACCTCCCTTGTTCATTGCAGGTTGGTCATTCGTCAGCACAGGGTTGGCTTACGATGTGTTCGGGAGTCCTCGGCCAAATGAGTATTTTACGGAGAGCCGACAAGAGGTTCCATTAATAACCGGCCGTTTCAATTCGTTGGAACAAGTCGATGAATTTACTAGATCTTTGTAGGAGGTATCAATGACTATAGATAGAACTTATCCAATTTTCACAGTTAGATGGCTGGCCGTTCATGGACTAGCTGTACCTACGGTTTTCTCCCCAGGATCAATATCAGCAACGCAATCCATCCAACGATAAACCAACCTTATTTATCTGGAGCGTGAAGAAGCTACGACACAACCAAATCCGAACAAACAGAGTGTGGAATCAAATCGTACCAGCCTCTATTGGGGGTTGTTACTAATCCTTGTACTTGCTGTTCCATTTCCCAGTCACTTTTCTAATTAATAACGGCATAAACTTTCTTGCCTCATACGGAAAGATCCAAGATTCTAATTGTCCGTGACCGTCCATGTCTCGGAGTCATGACCACCCAATGGAATGTGAGGGGAGTAGAATAAATGGCCAATACCACCGGAAGGATTCCCCTGTGGCTAATAGGTACCGTAGTTGGTACCCCTGTGATCGGTCCAGTAGGTATTTCTTTTCATGGCCCATACTCCGGATTAGGATCATCCCCGTAATAATTGAATCGACTGGATAAATAAACCTGAACCTGTATAAGGAATACTGTAATGCAAGGGTAGGTTAGTTCGCCCAGACTCAATAGATAATAAAACTTTGCTCACTTTGAACTTGAAATGGGCAAAGTTTTATTAATAATTCATTTATTGAGTCTTCCGGTTCCAATAAGAAATAAGAAAGATTAACGAAATATAATAAGATTCCTGAGAATCTTATTATTCCATAAATTTATCTAATAATTTTAAATAAAAGAAAAAATCAATTGATAATATGTCATCACATCATTTAGTGACATTTTTATCATGCAGATAAATCTTTTAGCATCTTAATTTTTTGATCGATTTATCATAAGTTTTTCTTATCTTATTAAAATAAAATAAAAATAATTTACAAATCAATAATCTTGCTAGAACAACAAATTACTATCCTTTCCCAAAAATTGAATGTGGTGAATTACTATTCACTTTCGTAAAGGCTGAGATTTTGCTATGGAAATTCCATGTTTTTAATATGGGATTTGGAGCGTAATTCGGGCCGGGGAGAAGAACACCTTCGAAACGAGCCAGGGAGTTGGGACCCCATGTGTTTCTGCAATAAACAACATAAGCCTTTTCTATATATCATTCATCTGTTTTCCACTCTTTATAAGATAAGCTAGAAGAATTCTCAGAAGGATATGCAGAACATATTCTCTTAGTAATTGGTGAACAAGGTCAAAAGGATCACGGGCTTCCTGTACCTCAATATTAAAATCGACTTCGATTTTTTTTGGGGGGGGGGGGGAAAGATGGTGATATTTCTAAGGGTTTGTCCGTCTCTCCTCCATACGTTACGTCTGTGGATCTGTTTCAGAATATTCTATTTTTGGTAAGAACAAAGGTCATTCTCTTCAAGTAAATAGAAGAGCTTTATGATATGTTATGTTGTTCCCCGAAATAGAAACAGTTTTTTGATCTAAAATAGATATATATCTATCTATATATATAGATAGATATATTCTAGATCCATTTTATTTTATCTTGAGAGGTATTATATATAAATAAATAAATAGATAAGAAAGATTCTTTTATAGTACCTAAAATAGGAATATATGGGGAATAAAAGAAGACCATTCGGCAAGCTGATATGCTATGTCTTAATGCTTGCTGAGTCACCCCCTTCTGAAATACATATTTTGATGTGGTATCCCCAATTTATAGTAGTAAAGGAAGGGAATAATGATATTCCAGACTGATTCTCAGTCTCTGAAGAAACCGTTACCATACATATTATACGAATGTATAGAAACTAAAATCGATGATCTCATTACACATTAGCAATCGATATAAGAAATGAAATGGGGATTCTACTGATCAGGCGCTTCAGTTAACTTTGTTTCGAACAATATATAAACTGAACCTAAAAATTCATTTCAGCTAATTGGACTTTTTCAAATTGTTTCTTTTTGAGTACTAGGAATATCTGTGCTAAAACAACCGATGCGAGGAATAACAAAAGACCTTGAGCACGTAACGGATCCTGAAGTACTATTTCCGCATCTCCCTGACCAAAACCACCTACATTAGGATTATTAGTTAATGGTTGATCAATCTTAATTAATTCACCTTCCGAAATAATGAGTTCTGGTCCTGGGGGTACAATATCAACCACCGGACGGCCGTCCAATGTATTTTCAATCGTTATTTCATACCCACCTTTCTCTCTACGTAATATTTTGCTTACCTTACCCGTGGCTGAAGCATTATAAACCGTATTGTTGCTTTTGCTCCCATCGGGATAAATTTGTCCTCTTCCCCTATTGCCACCCACATATATAGGATATTTCAAAAAATAAGCTTCTTTATTAGTAGCAGGGTCTGGTGAAAGAATGGGAAACACAATCTCACTGTATTTTCCACCCGGAACAGGACCTATTACCAGAATGTTTTTTCTATCAGGACGATAAGTCTGAAAATAAAGATTACCCATTTTTTCTTTAATCTCGGGGGGAATACGATCAGGAGGAGCTAATTCAAATCCTTCAGGTAAGATAAGAACAGCTCCCACGTTCAAAGCCCCTTTCTTACCATTAGCAAGTACTTGTTTTATTTGCGTATCATAAGGGATTTTAACAACTGCCTCAAATACGGTATCCGGGAGTACAGATTGTGGAACTTCGATATCCACAGGTTTTTCAGCTAAGTAACAATTGGCACATACAATACGTCCAGTTGCCTCTCGAGGGTTCTCGTAACTTTGCTGTGCAAAAATTGGATATGCTTCCGGGATAGATGGCCAAGCTATTGTAGTCATTATGATCAAGATCGGAATCGATCGAGTCACCAACTTTATCATCCAATCATAAGTAATTTTTTTCTGCATGGTTCGATTATTTGTTCTAAATATTTCCACGAGTTGGGTGCCTTTAACATCCCAGTTGTTACAATAGCTACCTGTGCCCGCAACTCCGCCATTATAGTAACAATAAAGGTGGAAAATGAAAAGTGTATATATACTTCTATTCTCAATTGATTCGAAACGGAAATAGCCGGCAATTCATTCTGTTCTGGGGTAAAAAAAAAAATACTATTCTCAAGTAAGACCAATAATAAAAACAACCTTTTTTATTCATTCGTTGTATGATGAGTGGCTACGATCGAAGGAGATATACGATTTGAATGACGGGAAATCCAATGTTTAAAAACTGTATCTGAAATGACTGGAAAGGTTGAAACAAAGCGGGATACTATATGTTTGTTACGAGCGAATCCTAAATGTGATAAAAAAGAATCTATGTATATTTCCCAACCATGAGGCGAATGGAACCCAATACGTGGATCGGTGAATAAAGGAATGGAGAAAGCTTTCATTGTATCACTCAAGCTATAAAATAATTCTTGAATCCAGGGATTGAGAACAGCGAGCCTCTCTCTATCCAGAATGAGCAAGGCACTTAGAGTAGCAAAATAGATTATATCTGTTAATGGATGCGGAATAGCCTGAATACTCTCTTCATTGTGCATTGTTACTAATTGAATTGTTTTTTCATGAATCTTCATATTGAGATCTTGTGACTGAGCTTTTAGAGAATTTAACATCATTTTATCTAACCGAAGGAGTTCTTCCACTTCCCGGAGCCTCTCTAAGGCTCTCTCTTCCCGGAAAAAATTAGGAAAAATTTGAGATTGGTAAGTATTCCACCAATTTTCAATCCGAGGTTCCAAAAACCATCCTTTTAAGAAGATTGAAATTCCGCAAGGGATAAGTATTGAACACCCAATATATTGTAGAGAGGCTAGTGTTTGATACTTAGCCAATTGGAATTCATGAAGTACTAATGAACTTGACTGACCTATCAACCCTGTTTGGAATCCAGATGAAGTACGAGTTATGGAACGAGGTACAAGACCTATAGATTCATAAGCTACCGTGGTGATTATCGAATCTTTTGACTCCGAGAAGGATAATTTTTTTTCCGAGGTATCCTCCATTTTGGGCAGGGAAGGAAGAAGGGAATAATATCGTTTCCAATTATCTGGATCATTCGGAGTTGCCTCAATCCAAGCTAATTTTCTATTCATTTGTTCGATCTTATTCGGCTCTCTCCTAAATAAGTCACTTGAAACAATATAATTTTTATTTTGAAAGTTCCTATAATCAAAAAATCTTTTTTTTTCAAATGTTTTCTTAATTTTTTTTGAAGCTCTTGGCTCTCGAGAAGTAGAGAGGAAAAATGGAATATTCGACGGGTATGACCAAATATTATAAAGATTTGATTCTGGTAAAATGCAAAACCGTTGATCAACAAAAACCGAATGTGGATTAATAAAAATAGAAAATCCTTTTGATATAATCGATCTCAATTTATTCAAAAGATTTAGTGAATGAATGCTAATTTTACATTCTAAAACACTCCAATATATTATGAATACGGAGTTATTTAATTCCGTATTCATATGTGAAACGATAGCTTGCCGAGGGTGTCTCGAATATAAAATCGAACATTTATAGGACAAATAATCTTTTTTGATATGCCGTATTCGCTTGCTAGCTTTATAAGCTCCTTCTAAAGAACGAGAAGGCACATTTGAGAACCACTGAAGAACTTCCGATTTCAAATTCGTGAGTGCTACTTATACTTCGACAAGAGGGAACCGCATAAGAAAGAACTTTTTGAATCCCTAAATTTCATCTTTCTACATTTTTATTATTTGTTATTCAACAACTAAAAAAATATCCATTTCTTTGGGGTTCATTTTCAAGTCTCTCGATCGATACGCGCAAGAAACGAGCCGACTCGGCAGCTTCTTCTTCCATATCTCCCAAGGTTAAGTGTTCATCGGTACGAGTCAAAGGAATATCCTGCTGACCTTTTACTTTCGTGTGGAGAGCACGCCGAGGATAAATACCTTCTTTAACTTCCACTCGTATCGCTTGGATATCTTTCATGGAAAATCGAATACGAATCCGACGATTTTCTCCGGGAAACCCCCAACGAGAAAGATAAACAACTCCTTCTCGTTTGTCAAATCGATTATAACCACTACCTGCATTCCGTGAAATGGTACACCATAAATAGGGGCCGGAGAACGGACCTGCAATACCGTGGAAACACATTACAATCCCTTGTGGGACAAAAAGAATTTGCTGAGATAATAACGAGGAGAGAGGTGTCAGATCCTTACCGAGATAACTTGAGATTCCAACCAGAAAGAATCCCAATGCACCCAACGAGACAATGCGGGCCCGACAAAAATTGCTTATTCTTCGAGACCCTGCTATAGGTTCCACCCGAAGCCATTCGGATTGCCAATTCGTAACAGAGTCTCCTGGATCTTATCTTGCTGAATGTCATGAGACAGAAATAGCGGGAATGATAGGACAAAATAGCAGATTTCAATTTCTTGTTCTAGAGGTCATTCATTTTTCCTCGACTATATATATATATATATATCGACCAATAAAAAAAAGACTTTTCTTATCATATTATTATTATTACAGAGAGATTTTTTTTAAGAAAAGTCTTTTCGTTTCTTCATACAGGAACTAATATCCGATGTATGCTCTCCCTGAAAGACGGTGGTCCGAATAAATTTGAACTCGTTGCGGATGAAGAAACAAGAGATTCCTCAAATTCGTTCAAATGTTTTTACCATACTTGTTTGAACAAGAAATAAAGACATTCTTTCATTCTCAAATCTAGAAAAATATATTGATAAGATTATATTAGATCAAATTTTATACAATCTCGTCCTCCTCAATATATATGAACAAAAGGGCCATTGCAATCGCTGGAAAAACTAAACCTACTAGGGGCACGGAAATGGAATGTGAGTAAGAAGCTGCTGTCGTAAAAAAATCACCTTAAATAATATATATATATATGTAGGAATGAATAGAGAAACTAATTATAACTCTCTCGCGAGAGAGATTTATGAAAAATTATGTTTCTTCTCTATTGAAGATTTTGATTAATAATTCTCTGGAAAATTATTCTTGATTCAATATTTTTTTTTTTATCAAATCCAAATTGAGTTAAATATCTTCCCATTAGAATATTAACACTTAAATAAGATTGTATTAGTGTTATAATCTCTTCGTATACGAAGAGATTATAACACTTAAGTGGTGAAAGAATGGAATAAAAACTGATTTGATAAGTAAAAAATCTTTGGATGTGGATCAACTTATGATAGGGGATGAAAAACAGCAGTGGATCGAAGAAAAGACAGAACGTAATAATTATCTAGAATAATAATTATTACGTTCTTTACAGGGAACTGAATCATAACCATAACATAAGATTTGATTTTTTTACTTGGCAAATAAAAGGTTACGTAAAACAATCAATTAAATTAAGCCATGATCAAATAAAGATTCAGCTTTAACTGTTAGATATTCTATGGCGTAATGAATGTGGTTTTGATTACTCTTTAAACTGCGAATGCAACACATACTTTAGGTCCGGCAATAAATAATGAATGGAATAATATTTCCCAACATACCGAAACTCGCGGTAGTTTATGTAAGAATTACTATAATAAATTTTTCTATGCTTGATGAATATATGGAGCAGGAGGAATCTTAGCCGTTTGCGTTGAACTCAAATTTTTTTTCTTTTCTTATGTACACACTCCCTCACACAATAATTAATGGTATAAATCTTCTGGTAACGTATTTGATAGGGCACCCTTTCACCTACAATGGGGCCCGTCCAAACGACTTCCCATGAGGGTCCCTTTCGATTTACTCATACTCAACTGAATAACATCAGTTGAACCTGTTTGTTTTCAATAAAAAGTGATACGATTCTTATAAGAATCTCTATCATAGAATCTAATAAAATGTCGAGTCATCATGTTTTTGAGATGCCGGGTGCCACATCAAATGAAGGTTCAATTCTTTCTCTTTCTGTACCACTCATTCCCGGATGATTATCCGTGCGTCTATTTTGTCTCGAGTCGTTTGAAGCATTTTTGTTCTTACGACTGTCACACAAAATCCGTGATCCTCTATTAATAGTTTCAACTTCTATATAGTTTTTGTCTATATTCATATTTGTATCATCTTCTTTTTCATAAATTTTGATAGTTATAGAGTTTATAATTGATTCATCTAATCTGCGCTTATTTTCAAACCAATTTTTTGAAGACTCTCCAACAATAAAAATATATATTCACACTTTGCAAGTTTTTCTATCTCTCCCATTAAAAAGCTCGACTATACAAATGCAAAATTCTAATATTCTGATCTAACAGAAAAATAGGATTTTGCATTATTAATCCGAGATAGAATGATTCGATACAAAAACGTAATTATTATTATTATTAAATTGAATGCTTGCTTGAATGGTAATCACTTATCTTTTATGATTGATGGTACGATAGAACCCTTTCCCGGTTATCCAATGGAATTCATTCAGATTGGAAAAACAATTTGAATAAGGAAAAACTATGATTTTTTGGTTAGAAAAAAATTCTATGTTCCAATATCGAATATAGAAATAGTATATACATATTCTTTTTCGGTGGGCTAGAAGGGGTTTGAACCCTTGACTTCATGGTTCAGAACCATGGGCTCGGATCCACCGAGCTGCAAACCCTATTGAAATGGGATGAAATCTTGACTGAAAAACTCAGTTTTTTAGTGATTCCCCTAAGATAAGATTCGGTTATTTTTTTTTTATCCTTTAAAGAGGAAGAATATGTTTTTCTATTTTTCTTTCACCTTAATCTCTTTCCAAAGATTAGGGTGAAAGAAAAATGAATCAACTAGTGAAACTAACTAAATTACAGTGTGTCAATCGTCTCAAATTCAAACTTGATTTCTTTCCATACTTCGCAAGCAGCAGCTAGTTCAGGACTCCATTTACAAGCTTCGCGAATAATCTCATTACCTTCACGAGCAAGATCACGTCCTTCGTTACGAGCTTGTACACAAGCTTCTGAAGCAACTCGGTTAGCTACTGCACCTGGTGCATTCCCCCAAGGGTGTCCCAAAGTTCCACCACCGAATTGTAATACAGAATCATCTCCAAAGATTTCGGTCAGAGCGGGCATATGCCAAACGTGAATACCCCCTGAAGCTACAGGCAAAACACCAGGCATAGATACCCAATCTTGGGTAAAATAAATACCACGACTTCGGTCTTTTTCAATGTAGTCGTCACGAAGTAGATCAACAAAACCTAAAGTTACTTCACGTTCCCCTTCAAGTTTACCCACCACAGTACCGGAGTGAATGTGATCCCCACCGGACATACGCAATGCTTTAGCTAATACACGGAAGTGAATACCATGGTTTCTCTGTCTGTCAATAACAGCATGCATTGCACGGTGAATGTGAAGGAGTAGACCATTGTCCCGACAATAATGGGCTAAACTAGTATTTGCAGTAAAACCTCCTGTCAAATAGTCATGCATGACAATAGGCACTCCCAATTCTCTAGCGAATACCACCCTTTTCATCATTTCCTCACATGTACCTGCAGTAGCATTCAGGTAATGACCCTTAATCTCACCCGTTTCCGCTTGAGATTTATTAAGAGCTTCTGCTACGAATAAGAAACGGTCTCTCCAACGCATAAACGGTTGAGAATTTACGTTTTCATCATCTTTAGTAAAATCAAGTCCACCACGAAGACATTCATACACTGCTCTACCGTAGTTTTTAGCGGATAAACCTAATTTCGGTTTAATAGTACATCCCAATAAAGGACGACCATATTTGTTCAATTTATCTCTTTCAACTTGGATACCGTGAGGTGGACCTTGGAAGGTTTTGGAATATGCAGGAGGAATTCGCAAATCTTCCAAACGTAGAGCTCGTAAGGCTTTAAATCCAAATACATTACCTACAATGGAAGTGAACATGTTAGTAACAGAACCTTCCTCGAACAGATCCAAAGGATAAGCTACATAGGCAATATATTGATTTTCTTCTCCAGCAACGGGTTCGATGTCATAGCATCGACCTTTGTAACGATCAAGGCTAGTAAGTCCATCGGTCCAGACAGTGGTCCATGTACCGGTGGAAGATTCAGCAGCTACTGCGGCTCCTGCTTCCTCAGGTGGTACTCCGGGTTGGGGAGTCATTCGGAATGCTGCCAGAATATCGGTGTCTTTGGTCTTATAATCAGGAGTATAATAATTTAATCTGTAATCTTTAACGCCAGCTTTGAATCCAACACTTGCTTTAGTCTCCGTTTGTGGTGACGTGGGTCCCTCCCTACAATTCAATTGATAACTCTTGCAAGGATAAGGTCTGCTCGACAAATACTCAAAATTTTTGCAAGACGATGAATAGAATATCCGTCCTACTATACTTGCCTATCTTCGGGCGGAGATACTTCCCCGATGGTGAAACACTACCATTGTATATTATTCTTGATATGTGATGCAACCTAGTTGCTTTAATATTAGTGAGATCTTAGTAAGTCAAGTCTTTTTTTTTTTCTTCTTCGAACAAAGCTGAAACATTTGTTTCCAAACAAATATTTGCGTAGAGTAGATATCAATTACTTTTTGAGGAGAGAGAATGAAAGGAGAATCCTTTCTGCACCACTTACACCAACGATATACCCCCGGAAACAAAGGATAATGCCCAATTAATTTATTATTCATAACCTGGAAGAAAATACTTTTGATATAGGAGGTACAGATTCTGTTCAAGTTTCTTCCTGAGTCTTACCCAGATTGACCCGGAACCTCTTAAGTGTTAAACAGGTTGGTTGATGAGAATAGAAAGAAATTAAAGTATTCAATTTTCAAATGAGAAAAAAAAAAAAAGAAAAGAGCTAATTAGTATTCATGATCGAAATTCCCATTTTACATAGAATTCCGTGAAAGTCCTTCGTTTTCACCTAAGAATAGAATAGAAAGAACTCTCTTACACATATTGGGAGTATGAGCTAGAATAGAAATTGACTAATTTATATTGAATGTGAATAGGTAAGGCGAGATGTAAGTGTAACTTTATTCATTCATTATTAACCGATCGACTTGATACCAAGGATCTTTATCAGTAAAATCAGCAAAAAAATTTAATACTATTGGAATCTCATGAAAAAAAATCCTCTTGCTCTTGGGGTTTCCGCACTTGTTGACAGGAATGTAGGACACATTACTCAGATTATTGGTCCAGTCTTAGATGTGGTTTTTCCTCCAGGTAAGATGCCCAATATTTATAACTCTTCAATAGTCAAAGGCCGAAATCCGGCTGGTCAAGAGATTAGTGTTACTTGTGAAGTACAACAATTATTGGGAAATAATAAGGTTAGAACTGTAGCTATGAGTGCTACGGATGGTCTAACTAGAGGAATGGAAGTTATTGACACAGGAGCCCCTCTAAGTGTGCCAGTTGGTGAAGCTACTCTTGGACGAATCTTTAATGTTATTGGAGAACCCGTTGATAATTCAGGTTCCGTAGATGCTAGCACAACATTTCCTATTCATAGACCTGCTCCAGCCTTTACACAGTTAGATACTAAATTATCAATTTTTGAAACAGGAATTAAAGTAGTAGATCTTTTAGCTCCTTACCGTCGTGGAGGAAAGATTGGATTATTTGGAGGAGCTGGGGTGGGAAAAACAGTACTAATCATGGAACTGATCAACAACATTGCTAAGGCTCATGGAGGTGTATCCGTATTTGCTGGAGTGGGAGAACGTACCCGCGAAGGGAATGACCTCTACATGGAAATGAAAGAATCAAAGGTGATTAATGAACAAAACATTTCAGAGTCAAAAGTAGCCTTAGTTTATGGTCAGATGAATGAATCACCAGGAGCTCGTATGAGAGTTGGTTTAACCGCTCTAACCATGGCCGAATATTTTCGAGATGTTAATAAGCAAGACGTACTTCTATTCATTGACAATATCTTTCGTTTCGTTCAAGCAGGATCTGAAGTTTCTGCTTTATTAGGTAGAATGCCTTCTGCTGTGGGCTACCAACCAACTCTCAGCACAGAAATGGGTTCTTTGCAAGAAAGAATTACTTCCACAAAGGAGGGATCTATAACCTCCATCCAGGCAGTTTATGTACCTGCGGACGATTTGACTGACCCTGCCCCTGCTACAACATTTGCACACCTAGATGCTACTACTGTACTATCGAGAGGATTAGCTGCCAAAGGCATTTATCCGGCTGTAGATCCTTTAGATTCAACTTCTACTATGCTTCAACCTTGGATTGTGGGCGAACAACATTACGAAACTGCGCAGGGAGTTAAGCAAACTTTACAACGTTATAAAGAACTTCAAGACATTATAGCTATTCTTGGACTCGATGAATTATCGGAGGAGGATCGTTTAACTGTAGCAAGGGCACGAAAGATCGAACGTTTCTTATCACAACCTTTTTTTGTAGCAGAGGTCTTTACTGGTTCTCCGGGAAAATATGTTACTCTCGTAGAAACGATCAAAGGGTTCCAAATGATCCTTTCCGGAGAATTGGATGGTCTCCCCGAACAAGCTTTTTATTTGGTAGGTAATATTGATGAAGCTACCGCGAAGGCTGCAACCTTACAAGCATTTGGAGAGTGAAGAAAATGACCCTAAATCTTCGTGTAATGGCTCCTAATCGAACTGTCCGGAATTCAGAAGTTCAAGAGATCATTCTATCTACCAATAGTGGTCAAATTGGCGTATTACCTAATCACGCTCCACTTCTTACAGCCTTGGATATAGGAATTATGAAAGTACGTCTCAATGGGCAATGGTCTACTATGGCGTTAATGGGCGGGTTTGCTATGATGGACAATAATCAAATAACTATATTGGTAAATGAGGCGGAAGAAGCTACAGAGATCGATCCTGAAGAAGCTCGAGAGGCTTTCCAAAAAGCTCAGACTGACCTGGCTCAGGTTGAAGGTAGAAAACAAACTATTGAGGCTAAATTGGCGTCCAAAAGAGCTAAAGCACGGTTAGAAGCTATCAATACTACTTTTTCTTCTGCTTCTAATTAAACTATTCTTTAGTAAGTTTAAATTATTTTTTAGTAAGTAACGGAGAGAAATGGATTTCCAAAAACAAAACCTTTCTCTTTTTACTAAAAATTACTTTTTTACTAAGAGATTGATTATTAAAACTTATTAGATTCTATTGAAGGATCAATAGAATCTAATAAGTTTTACCTACTATTGGATTTGAACCAATGACTCTCGCCGTATGAAAGCGATACTCTAACCGCTGAGTTAAGTAGGTCATCTTCATTGTAACCATTGTTGCACTTATAAGCAACACGGTTTTGGCAATAATCCAATAAGATTTGTTAAAGCATTTTATATGATGCAATATCCACCTTGACAGAAGTTAATAGATAAAGTTATTATCTGAATGGAAGAAAAGGGCTATAGCTCAGCGGTAGAGCGCCTCGTTTACACGTGCGCCAATGCCTCTCAAAAAATGTTTATCGATTCATTCGATTCATATAAGAGATCTTATGTGAAATATCTATGTCTTACTCCATCGATCCAGGAGAACAGTAGCATGACAAAAAATTGGGATTGAAGTTTATCACTTAGATTCACAATTTAGTTAATGTTGATATGGTAAAATCCTATTTTATTCAATGCTAAGCATGATGGGGACAATACGAGGACCCCAAGATATTCTATTTTCGTTCTATGAACTTAAAGGTGTATAGAGTCTCATACTCTTTCCTCGAACAATAGAAACTCTTTTTGAGTAAATCAAATCCATGCTGGGAAATCAGGCAGACCCACGTCAACATGATAAACTTTTTGAAAGACTTTGGGATTGCTTTGGGAAATTTCTTTAAGCACACGGAGCCATCCTGTTATCTCTTTTTGGAAGAAGAAAGGATGGCAGACCAACTAATCCCTTCCTTGGTTGATGGAAGAGCCCAATGCGAGAAAGATGCATGTTGGGTTCCAAAAGCAGTTCAAACCATATTCTCTAGGAAGAACAAGATTGAGCTGTTTCACCGAGAATGTCTACGGTTCGAATCCGTATAGCCCTACACCCTCTCTCCACTAGGTTCGGTATGGTACCTATAAACCATTATGTAAGTGGTAATTCTTCCCGACCTCCATAATATACCCAATTATTTCACAGTTATAGAAATTTCTATAAATTTAAATTAATAGGAATTTCTAGTTGGGGAGAAGGGAAGGAGAGAATCGTTAGAAATACCGAAGCAGTTTTTCCTTCTCCATCAAATTTAATCCGAGGTATTTTTTTTTTTTTTCTCGGGTAATGAATAATAGGATAATAAGACTCCCTTTGTTCTAAAAGACCTAAATCAATCAAAGATTTGGTTTTTTCGGTAAGGATAAGGAATATTAGATTATTTCTCAATGATCTTTACAGTATAAATCATAGCCATTTTTGAATCGAATGGTTGTGGCCGAGTCGCGTGGTTAACCAATAAAAGAAGGTATGTATATGAATATCTTTCAACCTTTCTCTATTTTTCCCCAATGTTAAAACCTCATGATGAATATAATATGTCGAAGAAGCAGCTTAACAGGTACGTATAGGGAAATGTCCTGCCAACATCACTGATCCCGTTGTTCATTCCATTCAGCGCCAAAAGCTCTTGGAAAGGCAAATTTGCGCAATACCGGATCGTTACCACACAAAAAAAAGTCGCCTCTTCATTTATTTCATTAATTGTTCGGTATGGTAAGTTGCGAAACAATTACACTTGCGCGGGGCGCCGTCAAGAATATCACAAAGATACACATAGGTCAGGTAAACTATTGAAGTAAATGAAAATTAAATAAATAGATTGATCGATAGAATTTTCGTATTCTATATGCTGCATGGTCCCACTCGATTAATGATCAATAAAATTTAAACAAGGGGATATATATATAATATATATGTATAGTAAATACTCCGTTTATTCATTCTTCGATAGGGATAGGGATTCAATCGATAGAATCGACAATCCCATATAGTTCTATTTCACGGGAGTGTGTTCATGTTCTCAATCCCGAAATACAATTTTTTCTTGCTATTTTTACCAATAGCTAGCCTGATTCCCTTGGTAGCTTTTCCAATTTCCGGTGCTTTAGCACCTGTTAGTAAAGGACCAGAAAAGTTTATTAGTTACGAATCAGGTATAGAACCTATGGGAGATGCTCGGATCCAATTCCAGATTCGTTATTATATGTTTGCTCCAGTTCCTGTTACTCCCGATGTTGAAACAGTTTTCCCTTATCCATGGGCTATGAGTTTTCGCGAATTGGGTATATCTGCTTTCATCGAAGCTTTAATTCCTGTTATTATTTCAATCGTTGGTTCGGTTTATGCACGGCGGAGAGGAGCATCGGAATGGTCTTAAACTACAAATATTTTAGCTGTGAAAATAAGATTGATAATTTTATAAAGCCAGTGATAAATTCAATAGATTCATCTTTACTTGATCGGACAACTCCAAATTCAATTGTCTTAACTACTTTTAATGATCTTCCGAATCGGGCTAGGCTTTCCAGTTTATGGCCACTTCCCTATGGTACCAGTTGTTGTTTTATCGAATCCGCCCCGTTAATTGGTTCACGATTTGATTCCGATCGCTATGGTCTGGTGCCAAGATCCAGTCCCAGACAAGCTGACCTCATAATAACGGCTGGCACCGTGACCATGAAAATGGCTCCTTCTTTAGTAAGGTTGTATGAACAAATGCCCGAGCCCAAATATGTAATTGCTATGGGAGCATGTACCATTACGGGAGGTATGTCCAGTACAGATTCTTACAGCACTGTTCGCGGAGTAGATAAATTAATTCCCGTAGATGTTTATTTACCGGGTTGCCCACCAAAACCAGAGGCTATTATAGATGCTATAGTGAAACTTCGTAAAAGGGTAGCTCGGGAAACGCATGAATATGAAACTAAGCTTGAACAAGGAAATAGATTCTTTACTTCAGATCATCAGTTTGAATTTATATCCAATATTCGTACTGGGGAATATAATCAACGGTTACTTCGTCAGTTTCCCGAAACTCAATTGGACCCTTTTTCAGAAATACCTCCCGAAACAACTGGAATACAAGAGTTAAGTATCTTTCCAAGGATTAATGAATAAGAGAGGGATCTGATACGAAAGAACGAGCCATCAAAATTTTTACTTTAATTAATACGTTGGATTTTTCTACAAATACTTCTACAGATAATGAAATGTAGGGCCGATTATCAGCTTGGCTAACCAAACATAGGTTAGCTCATAGATCCTTGGGTTTCGATTACCAAGGCATAGAGACTTCACAAATTAAATCCGAGGATTGGCCTTCTGTAGCTGTCGCTCCATACGTTTATGGTTCCAATTATCCTCGTTCTCAGTGCGCTTATGATGTGGCTCCAGGGGGGCTATTGGCTAGTGTATATCACCCAACGAGAGTACAAGATGATGCAGATCAACCCGAAGAATTATGTACAAAAGTTTCTATTTCGAGAGAAGACCCTAGAATTCCCTCTGTCTTCTGGATCCGGAAAAGTGCCGATTTCCAGGAACGGGAATCGTATGATATGCTGGGAATTATTCATGAAAGTCATCCACGTCTTGAACGTATATTGATGCCTGATACCCGGATTGGTTGGCCTTTACGCAAGGATCATATTGTGCCTGATTTTTACGAGCCACAGGATTCTTTTCAGATAGAAATAATAAAGATTTTTGCAATGACTATTCTTCCGATTAATAATATCTTATTGTTTCTTAAATAGGATTATTTGAAGATCAGGAGGTTCTTGCTAGTAGCACGGCATGGTCCCATCCACTTGCAACAACAAAGACCTCCCTTCTTATATAAAGAGGATCTTGATTCATTTATGCATGATCAAAGATCACGCATTCTATGCAAAAAATAATATTTGACATATATTCATTCCGAAAAAAGATTCCATTTATTCAATAAAAACCTTATTTTTCCAATTGATCCCCAAGAAAAGGCGTTGAGATGGGATAGAGACACACGCTGGGACTAGGAAGGAACGAAACATACGTACCGATGGATCATTAAAAAAAAACCTTCACGGTAGTGAAATTATCACTATTTATAGTATGCCAGGAACCAGATTTGAACTGGTGACACGAGGATTTTCAGTCCTCTGCTCTACCGACTGAGCTATCCCGGCTCCGCCTTTCCCCACCCTTCCGTCCGAAAGCTCATTTGTAACCAAGTGAATGAATCTTAAATCCCAACCTTAATCGGTTGAGGATTTTTATGCTCAAACCCCCCAAAAAAATCTTATCTATTATAGAGGGTGGGGAATTATAGTATAGATGGAAAAGGTAACTGATAAACAAATCTTTAATGGTTCGGTATAAGTTACTCTTCATCTACTCTCCATCATATTATTATTATTACATAAAATGTACTTTAATTGCAATCTTTTATTACACAAAATAGACTTTAATCGCAATCTTTTTAAACTTGTTTTTCAAATAAAAAGGGTTCGCCGGTTGGTTCTCGGTCGCCTCCTTATCCCATTCCGAATCCCATTATGAAATGAAAAATATGATACTGTTCAACTTTCTTTGTTGGCTATTCCCTACTATAGCTATGGGAATTTTTTCCACCGAAAGTATTAAATCCCAATATTGAATTGGATATTTAATTTGGAATAAATCAAACTTTCTCTGAGGATAGAGGGACTTGAACCCTCACGGCCTATAAAGCCAACGGATTTTCTCCTTACTACAATTCACATTGTTGCTGAGATTAGCATGTAAAATAGGACTCTATCTTTAACCTCGTCCAATCATCCACTATAAGATTGATCCGTTAGATATTAGATAATAGATATCTTTTAGAAAAATAAATATATTGAATGATGAATGACCCTCGAATTTTAAATCAACTTAAGCATCTTATTATTGATCAAACAATAACATGATCTGAGTATGATCTATGATAGTATCTTTCACTTCTTCCTCTTCAGGAATAGATGAAACATTATATCATATAATTCATATCTATATGATTTATTTCATAGATACGGTATTGAGGATCACTCGTTGGGATAGCTTCCATCGAGTCTCTGCACCTATCCCGTTCGTTCATGAAACGAAACAACGGAATTTGGCTCAGGATTGCCTATTGTTTCCACCGAGGTTTCCCTGAATCTGAAAGCTATCACTTAGTAAGTTCCTATACTAAGGCTCAATCCAATCAAGTCCGCAGCGTCTACCAATTCCGCCATACCCTCCTCCGTTCCGAAAGAATAAGAATGAAGCATATTCTTTTCTATTCCATGTTTTATTTCTGTAGTTTCACCAAAACCTATTTATTGAACTATAAAGAAAAACATATCTTTCTATGTTTAATATTATTTACCATGACCAGAAATAATTATAGCCTTTTTCCAGTTTTCATGCAATGTTCGTTCCTACCTGAATCGAAAAAATAAAGATTTTTTTTATCCATATCAATTCAGATTTTATCATTGTCACAATTCTTTATATTCAGTTATGCTTAAATACAATCTGTGTTATTGAATTTGAAATACAATCTGTATTATTGAATTTGAATACAACCTATATCATTCGTTGAATTATGGAGGTTAAATAGCTTTTTATTATGGATATTATTTAAAAGTGTTTGTTCCTTTCTTTATAAAAACATAGCGTAATTCTTTTCTTTTTAATAAAGCCTGCTTAGCTCAGAGGTTAGAGTACCGCACTTGTAATATAATGGTCATCGGTTTGATTGACTCCGATAGCTGGCTCCTCCCTTGTCATTTCTCCCCGTCTCTCTCATTATTCTAATTATTCGGAAAAATAAAAGAATGGGGATGATTATTCATTTCTTTCCATTTGTTTGTTTATTGAATCTCTGTTAAGATATTCTCTAGATATGAGAGAGATCGATAATTGGATATGAAAAGAATAATTAGGGAATCGAGGAGAAACAAATTGGAATAATCTCTAATGAAAAGATTTGATTCTTTCCGGGAAAAAAAAAGAAAGATTTCTTCAGATTAAACATTTGTTTCATCACCGGATAGTTTATGTATGCTATCACCCTTTCATCAATTTTTCTTGCAAAACAAGGAGTTCCTACGTCCCGTTACCGAGGACCCCGCGTAAAAATAATACGCCGTCTGGGGAGGTTACCAGGGCCAACTCAGAAAACGCACAAAAAAAAGCCTGATTTTATTAACAGATCTACTTCTAGTAAAAAAGCCTCTAAATATCGTGTTCGTTTGGAGGAGAAACAGAAGTTGCGTTTTCATTACGGATTAACCGAGCGACAATTACTTGAATATGTTCGTATTGCTAGGGGAGCCAAGGGCTCAACAGGCCAAGTATCATTACAATCACTCGAAATGCGTTCAGATAATATCATTCTTGGATTGGGTATGGCTCCTACCATTCCCGGAGCAAGACAAATGGTTAACCATAAACATATTCTGGTCAATTATTGTACAATAAACATACCAAGTTATCGTTGCAAACCCAAAGATATTATTACTATGAGGAATCGGCCAAAATCTCAAGCTATGATTACAAGAAATAGAGATTCCTCTCGTAAATATAAAAAACCGAATCATTCGACTTTCCATTCATCACAAAATATAGGATTAGTTAATCAGATAATAGATCGTGAATGGATTGATTCAAAAATTAAGGAATTGCTAGTTGTGGAATATCATTCTCGTCAAGCTTAAAAAAAGAAAAAAATGCTTGATGTTTTTATAGGTTTTTATAGAGAATATTCGGGTTTCCAATGGTAATTCTTCAGATAGAAAAAATTGCTTTATAGGGATTCGGATCTCTTTTTATTGCTCCCATACCATATGTTTTGTTTGTTCTACCACGAATCAATTACTAATCAAAGTTCCATTATCTGCTATATATTATGGATCGAATTAGAGATATTCCTGCATAGTTATTCTATCCAAATAATGATATAAAACACAATTCAAAAAGATTTTTGTATTATTAATAAATAATGTATCTCAAAGAATCGAGGTGTGAATACGGAAAGAGAGGGATTCGAACCCTCGGTAAGCGAAAGCCTACATAGCATTTCCAAAGCTACACCTTAAACCACTCGGCCATCTTTCCTTTTCCTATGGTACTTCTCCAGTTTAATCCATATCTTTATAAGATAACAAGATCCTTTTAGTAATTGTTATTATTGGGGTAGAATCAGTTCTATTCTATATTTGTCCCGATTCCCCGGAACAAGATAAAAACGAAAGAATTTTAAATTTCAAGAAACATCTGAAAAGACGAATAACCCCTCCTAAATATCAATGATACATTTCAAAAATTTAACCTCTTCGGAACTTAGATCTCTAAAAAACAAAAGCAGATTCTATTTGATATTATATGTATATGTATGTGTCATTATTAATAATGACACATATATATTATTCTTTTTATTCCTTCCTAGTTCCCCAGCCCGTCTAGGAAAAAGAAGGAACATGATTATTCGAGGATCATCACAAATACTGAAAACAATAAATTTGTGATAGAGTTGTACAAAAAAAGGTTATTTATATTGATGATTCTACCTTTCAGTCAGAATTGCTTATGAACTAATGAAATTAAAATTGAATTTTAGAATTCTTTGCTTTCTCCGGAAAAGAATCTTTTTATGGTTATTGAATAATGATTCGAGAATCTTTCGTAAGGGGATTGGATTGAGATGCCTTTACACACTCACTCCCAATCTCGAGTAAAATAAAAAGATGTTAATGATTTTTCATAATATAATGAAAGCTCATTTATGGATCTATCCTCAAAAAAAAAATGGTGAAAGATTAACGGAATTATAACTGACTATGCCTAGATCCCAGAGAAACGATAATTTTATTGATAAGACTTCTACAATTGTAGCAGATATTCTGTTGCGGGTAATTCCAACTACCCGAAGGGAAAAAGAAGCATCTACTTATTACAGAGATGGTGTGATTCGATTCTTGATTCCGGGAACATATGAAACTTACGCTTAGTGAAGGTGAGTTTCAGGAATATAATGAGACAATTCCTTCCACCGTGTATCCTCGGTTGATGCAGCCCTAGATACTTCAATTTCCTATGAATTATGGTATTGAGCAAGGGGTTGAACCCATGAAAAAAAAATAGACTTTGAAAAAGAAAGTAAGTTTTTATTCCATGGACATGCATAGGGGAGAAGCACTACGTGTAGGAATCGGCAACACAAAGGCTTCGTTATAGTTCATACAAATTATCCGCTTTCCGAAGCTGATAAAGAATTTGTGGTTGGGACAACGAACTTCCATCTCGTTTGTATTCTGGATATCCATATAACCATCGAAGGTTGCCGAAGTAGCGAATCCCTGGAAAATACGAAGCGTTAAGAACGAAGAAATTGTTAAAGTTTATATTTCTAACAACAGAAATTAATCCTTGCAAGAAGGATGGCTAGAGATAAATTATGGAGACACTAGCCCCTGCCAGTTTATGATGTTGGGTAAGAATCTTTTTGATTCTATAGAGCATTCCCTTCTTGTACACCATACAGGAGAAGCCGTACGAGGTGAAAATCTCACGTACGGTTTTGAAGCGGGGCTCAGTTTCCTCGAGCAACCGTAACGAATGTCAGCTCAATCTGAAGGAGAATATGCGGAAGCCTTACAAAATTATTACGAAGCCATGCGCCTAGAAATTGATCCTTATGATCGAAGTTACATACCGTATAATATAGGGCTTATTCACACGAGTAATGGAGAACATACGAGGGCTTTAGAATATTATTTCCAAGCATTAGAACGAAATCCATCCTTGCCACAAGCTTTCAATAATATGGCTGTGATCTGTCATTACGTGCGACTATCTATACTACAGAATTTGCTGGTTGAGAACTACCGGGAATGAACAAAGGGTGGTTTCTACATATTCACTATTATTAAGTAATAGTTTTTATTAGCTGTAGAAAGGAAATCCTCATGGAAGCCCGGACATGGGGAAATGAATGAAGCCTATACTATATGCTCTACGGATAAGATTATTCAATTGATAAAGAAAGCGCCGCAAAGATCGATTATCGGAAGCTTGGGCTGATACGACAGAATCCGCTTACTTACAAAAAAGTATAGTATAAAATCAACTTGTGTAATAGAGCCGATTTAATGAGCGAGCAGCGGTGTAGCATCGAATCCTAAGGAAAAAAAAAAAAAACACTTTTCAATAAATTAAAATTTTCGATCGAGTATTTTTTAAAAAAAGAATCTCTTGGAGTAAGATAGTTACCATTCAAAAAAAAAATTACATCTCTAAAAAAAAAGAGAGAGAGATGTTTTTTGGATTCAATTCCCGTTCTTGGTAGGAGAAGGGATAAGATTTGGTTCTCCTGTTCGGGGTTCAATCCCAAACATACTTCACCAACTATTCCGGCTTCTTTTTTGAGTACATAAATCCATAGCATAGTTTGTAAATAAATTTTCTTTGATTTATTTCATCATTTATGTATTAAAGGGGAAACTGAATAATATTTGATGGAGCCGTATGAGGTAGGAAACCCTCAAGTACGGTTCTAAGGGAGGGAACCTTTTTGGAGTTGACTGACCTATCCCGACCGAGGAGAGCAAGCCATTCAGCAAGGGGATTTTGAGACTTCTGAAGCTTGGTTCGACAAAGCTGCTGATTACTGGGAACAAGCTATATCACTTGCTCCAAGCAATTACATTGAAGCACAGAATTGGTTGAAAATTGCAGGACGTCTTAAAGATTCATAACATACATTTATAATTGATCCTTCCATATTCTCGGCTTTTTATATTATATGGGATTTGAAGGAACGGTTATAATTGTATCCCATCTAGTAGTCGAATTAGATTCTTTTTTTTTTATTATTCCCTCCCTTTATAGTCTCTTCCTTTACAACCCTTTCGTTGTAGGAATAAATTAAGCATTCATAGAAAAAGTAAGATTATCTATGTATGCTTAATAGGTTCCTATTCGGAGGAATGAGAAGAAAGCTAACAAAAGATAGAAACGTTTTCAACCATTTCATTTATGGATAACCAACCATATCTGGTCATTATTGTGGAATAACTAAGTATAACCAATCATTATCGTATAATACATTATGTATACATAATATATTTACGTCTTTTCCGTATCATATTACGATATATTCATATTTATTGTTTGCTTTACGAGATACAAGCTAGGCTGTATACATTGTATATGCATATACAATGTAGGCTGGGTAAAGACTTATCAAAACTGATCTTATATAATGATATAGTTATTGTAATAATACAATTGTGAGCTAAGGAAGAACTCAATCAAACAGTGGTCCATTAAGCACCTTCGAGGTGTGTCATAATAAAATTGAATACCTGCCCTAGGTAGCTTCTGTATCATAGTCGTCCCAGTTATAAACCGGTAAAGAAAAAAGTTTGGAGAATCTATAGCTTTCAGAAGTTCACCAATTACTCTTGGCGGGTTTCCCCCGTGTCCTATCCGGAAAGAGGAGAACTTCGATGACTATCCGTTCACCGGAACCAGAAGTCAAAATTACGGTAGAAAGGGATCCTATAAAAACCTCTTTTGAGAAATGGGCTAAACCTGGGCATTTCTTAAAGACTCTGGCTAAGGGCCCTAATACTACCACTTGGATTTGGAACCTACATGCCGATGCTCATGATTTTGACAGTCATACCAATGATTTGGAAGATATTTCTCGCAAAGTCTTTAGTGCTCACTTTGGGCAATTAGCCATCATTCTCGTTTGGCTAAGCGGTATGTACTTCCATGGGGCTCGTTTCTCCAATTATGAAGCGTGGCTTAGTGATCCTACTCACATTAAACCTAGTGCTCAGGTTGTTTGGCCAATAGTGGGTCAGGAGATTCTAAATGGAGATGTAGGTGGAGGTTTTCGGGGAATACAAATAACCTCTGGCTTTTTCCAAATTTGGCGAGCCTCTGGAATAACTAGTGAATTACAACTGTACTCTACTGCAATAGGTGGATTGGTTCTCGCAGCGTTAATGCTCTTTGCTGGTTGGTTTCACTACCACAAAGCTGCTCCCAATTTGACCTGGTTCCAAGATGTAGAATCTATGTTGAATCATCATCTGGCAGGACTCTTAGGATTAGGTTCTCTATCCTGGGCAGGACACCAAGTACACGTCTCTCTACCTATTAACCAACTTTTAGACGCTGGAGTAGATGCTAAAGAAATCCCTCTTCCTCATGAATTCATTCTAAATCGTGATCTTTTAGCTCAACTTTATCCAAGTTTCGCTAAAGGGCTAACCCCATTCTTTACCCTAAATTGGTCAGAATATTCGGATTTTTTAACTTTTCGTGGAGGACTAAATCCAATAACGGGGGGGTTGTGGCTGACCGATACTGCCCATCATCATTTAGCTATTGCAGTTGTTTTTCTTATAGCCGGTCATATGTATAGAACTAATTGGGCCATTGGTCATAGCCTGGAGCAGATTCTAGAAGCTCATAAAGGTCCATTTACAGGTGAAGGGCATAAGGGCCTTTATGATATTCTAACCACCTCATGGCATGCTCAATTGGCTCTCAACCTAGCTATGCTAGGTTCTTTAACAATTGTGGTAGCTCATCACATGTATTCCATGCCTCCTTATCCATACCTGGCTACTGACTATGGTACTCAACTTTCTTTGTTCACACATCACATGTGGATTGGTGGATTTCTCATAGTTGGAGCTGCTGCACATGCAGCCATCTTCACGGTAAGGGACTACGATCCAACCACTCAATACAACAATTTATTAGATCGTGTTCTTAGACACCGCGATGCAATAGTATCACATCTCAACTGGGCATGTATCTTCCTAGGGTTCCACAGCTTCGGCTTATATATCCATAATGACACCATGAGTGCTTTAGGACGTCCCCAAGACATGTTCTCAGATACTGCTATACAATTACAACCTGTATTTGCCCAATGGGTACAAAATACCCATGCTCTAGCACCTAGTTTAACGGCTCCCAATTCAGCAGCAAGCACCAGCTTAACCTGGGGAGGTGGTGACTTAGTAGCAGTGGGTGGCAAGGTGGCTTTGTTACCAATTCCGTTAGGAACCGCAGACTTTTTGGTACATCACATTCATGCATTTACTATCCATGTAACTGTATTGATCCTACTTAAAGGTGTTTTATTTGCTCGCAGTTCTCGTTTAATACCCGATAAAGCTAATCTTGGTTTTCGTTTTCCCTGCGATGGACCCGGAAGGGGAGGAACGTGTCAAGTATCTGCTTGGGATCATGTTTTCCTAGGTTTATTTTGGATGTATAACTCAATCTCAGTGGTAATATTTCACTTTAGCTGGAAAATGCAATCTGATGTTTGGGGTAGTATAAGTGACCAAGGGATAGTGACTCATATTACAGGAGGAAACTTTGCACAAAGTTCAATTACCATTAATGGATGGCTTCGCGACTTTTTATGGGCACAGGCCTCTCAAGTAATCCAATCCTATGGTTCCTCGTCATCTGCATATGGTCTTCTATTCTTGGGTGCTCACTTTGTCTGGGCTTTCAGTCTAATGTTCTTATTTAGTGGTCGCGGATACTGGCAAGAACTCATCGAATCTATCGTTTGGGCTCACAACAAATTAAAAGTTGCTCCTGCTATCCAGCCTAGAGCCTTAAGCATTGTACAAGGCCGTGCTGTGGGGGTAGCTCATTACCTCCTGGGTGGAATTGCCACGACATGGGCATTCTTCCTAGCAAGAATCATTGCAGTAGGATAATGGCTAGGAGGATCCGAAAAGCATTACGGCATCAAGATTTCCGAAATTCAGCCGGGGCCTATCCCAAGACCCAACTACTCGTCGTATTTGGTTCGGTATTGCTACCGCACATGACTTCGAGAGCCATGATGATATTACTGAAGAGCGTCTTTACCAAAAAATTTTTGCTTCTCACTTTGGTCAGTTAGCAATAATCTTCTTGTGGACCTCCGGTAATTTATTCCATGTAGCTTGGCAAGGTAATTTCGAAGCATGGGTACAAGATCCTTTACATACAAGACCTATTGCTCATACAATATGGGACCCTCATTTCGGTCAACCAGCTGTAGAAGCGTTTACTCGAGGAGGGGCTCCAGGCTCAGTCAATATTGCTTATTCCGGCGTTTATCAATGGTGGTACACGATTGGCTTGCGTACTAATCAGGATCTTTATACTGGAGCTCCCTTTTTGCTAATTCTCTCTGCTCTTTCTTTGATAGCGGGTTGGTTGCATTTACAACCTAAATGGAAACCAAGTGTCTCGTGGTTCAAAAATGCTGAATCTCGTCTCAATCATCATTTGTCAGGACTCTTTGGAGTAAGTTCTTTGGCTTGGACGGGGCATCTAGTTCATGTTGCCATTCCCGAATCAAGAGGTGAGCACGTAAGATGGGATAATTTACTGACCGCATTACCACACCCTCAAGGTTTAGGGCCTCTCTTCGTGGGGCAGTGGAGCGTTTATGCTCAAAATGCTGATTCTGGTAGTCATTTATTTGGTACTTCCCAAGGAGCAGGTACTGCTATTCTAACCTTCCTTGGAGGATTTCATCCGCAAACTCAAAGTTTATGGTTGACTGATATTGCTCATCATCATTTAGCTATTGCCTTTGTTTTCCTCGTAGCCGGTCATATGTACAGAACTAACTTTGGAGTTGGACATAGTATAAAGGAGATTCTAGAAGTACATACTCCTCCGAGAGGCCGATTGGGACGTGGACATAAGGGCCTTTACGACACAATCAATAATTCTCTCCACTTTCAATTAGGTCTTGCTTTAGCTTCTCTGGGAGTTATTACTTCTTTAGTGGCTCAACATATGTATTCCTTACCTGCTTATGCATTCATAGCACAAGACTTCACTACTCAAGCTGCATTATATACTCATCATCAGTACATTGCTGGGTTTATTATGACGGGTGCGTTTGCTCATGGAGCCATATTCTTTATTAGGGATTACAATCCGGAACAGAATAAGGGTAATGTATTGGCGAGAATGTTGGAACATAAAGAAGCTATTATATCTCATCTAAGTTGGGCTAGTTTATTCCTGGGTTTTCATACCTTGGGACTCTATGTCCATAACGATGTTATGCTTGCTTTTGGTACTCCGGAGAAACAAATCTTGATTGAACCCGTATTCGCTCAATGGATCCAATCCACTCATGGCAAAGCTTTATATGGTTTTGATGTACTCCTATCCTCGGCAAATAGTCCAGCGTTTAATGCTGGTCAAAGCATCTGGTTACCCGGTTGGTTGGATGCTATTAATAATAATAGTAACTCGCTATTTCTAACCATAGGTCCCGGAGATTTTTTGGTTCATCATGCCATTGCTTTGGGTTTACACACAACCACGTTGATCCTAGTAAAAGGTGCTTTAGATGCACGTGGCTCCAAGCTAATGCCAGACAAAAAAGAATTTGGTTATAGTTTTCCATGCGATGGTCCGGGACGAGGTGGGACTTGTGATATTTCAGCTTGGGATGCTTTTTATTTGGCAGTCTTTTGGATGTTAAATACTATTGGATGGGTTACATTCTATTGGCATTGGAAGCATATTACCTTATGGCAGGGAAATGTAGCTCAATTCAACGAATCTTCTACTTATTTAATGGGATGGTTAAGAGATTACTTGTGGTTAAATTCCTCGCAACTTATTAATGGATACAATCCATTTGGTATGAACAGTTTATCCGTTTGGGCATGGATGTTCCTATTTGGGCATCTCGTTTGGGCTACTGGATTCATGTTTCTTATCTCTTGGCGTGGATACTGGCAGGAACTTATTGAGACTCTAGCATGGGCTCATGAACGTACACCTCTAGCTAATTTGGTGCGCTGGAGGGATAAGCCAGTGGCTCTTTCTATTGTTCAAGCAAGATTAGTTGGATTAGCTCATTTTTCTGTGGGTTATATATTTACTTATGCGGCTTTCCTAATTGCTTCTACATCAGGCAAATTTGGCTAGTCATCATCTCTAGTAAGATCAGAATTATTGAATTAAGCCTACCCTTGGATCGGGACTGACTAGACTTAGACTAATGGTAGGCCTAATTCCATTCCACTGAATGAAATAGTTAGGAGTGAAAGAAGAAGTAGAGAAAGAGATGAATCCTCTTTCATTCCAAAATTTGACATAAAAATGTTATTTATTATTAATTGAACCACTATGGCAAGAAAGAGTCTTATCCAGAGGGAGGAAAAGAAGCAAAAGTTGGAACAAAAATACCATTCTATTCGTCAATCTTTAAAAGAGAGGATGAGTAAGGTTTTCTCATTAGATGAAAAATGGGAAATTCATAGAGAATTACAATCCTTACCACGTAATAGTGCACCTACACGTCTTCATCGTCGTTGTTTCCTAACTGGAAGACCTAGAGCTAATTATCGAGACTTTGGTTTATCTAGGCACGTGCTTCGTGAGATGGCTCATGCATGTTTGTTGCCCGGAGTAACAAAATCTAGTTGGTAAAGAAGAAAAAATTCGGAAAGATTGGATATGAATGCAATTGAGAATAATCCCTAAAAGGGAAATTCTTGATGTTCGAATATTATTTGTCCAGTGAATCATGTTTATATATTAATTAATAATAATAATAATATATATATAAATTGCGCGGGGTAGAGCAGCCTGGTAGCTCGCAAGGCTCATAACCTTGAGGTCACGGGTTCAAATCCCGTCTCCGCCAAAACCAAAGTTTTTAGCCTTTTCCAGTTTATGTATGAATCTCTATACCTTTATTTTATTCAAGAATTAAAAAAAAAACGAATCTAAGATTATATTAATTCTATATTCCACTTATATCCTTTGGGGGGAATGGGCGGGTAGCGGGAATCGAACCCGCATATTCTCCTTGGCAAGGAGGAATTTTACCATTAAACCATACCCGCAACTGCTTTTATCTCATTCTCCACTATATTAGTAGATTTACTTGTATATAGTCAATTATTGATTAATAATGCAAATTTAAATTATTTATTCTTTATATTGAAAGACGGAACGAATCGGTAATGGAACCCAACCCTCCCCTGGGAAACACTTTAGATTTTGTGCCTCAGTGTTTTAATTCAACCAAGGGGGGGATGCTGCAACTTAGCCAAAAACTTAGGATATGGAGGAGTTAAGGATACCTACTAAAAAGACTGATCCGATCCGTGGCGAAGCACCCGAAAATACGACATTTTTGTTACTTGACCAACCGTTAGGAGAGGCAGGCACAACAGGCACACCAATTACTGGGAGAAATGAAATCGCGATTAATGCAAACACAGCCAACTGAAAGGCAATAGTCATGGTTGTGGTTTTCCAGGTTCTTAACGAATGAAACGGATTATACCATCTGATCCCTATCTGGCATAGATCTTGAAAACCAAGCCAAATGTATCATATAAACAATTTAATTCGACTATATTTATAATTGAGCCTTATTAACTTCTCCCATCTCCAGATGATGCTTTTTTGCATCTCTTTCAAAAGAGAGATATTATATATTATTCACACAATATAAATATTTACTAATAATTATGGTACCAATATTATAGATGCTACCGAAAGAAGTTACATAGAATGGATTTTAGGAGAGATGGCCGAGTGGTTTATGGCTCCGGTCTTGAAAACCGGTATAGTTTCAGCGCTATCGAGGGTTCGAATCCCTCTCTCTCCTTCCGTCGAAGGATCATCGCATTCACGAATCTAGTTATCAATATCAATTGATTTTAAAGCTCGGCTAGGAATAGCCGAGCTTTTAGCAGGAACCTGCAAAGACGGTATTTATCACTCGTATTCGGGGAAACTTTTTCTTAGCTGAGCTGGAATTCCAGCTTACTCATTCCTATTCACTCCTCTAGTTAAGGGGTGTCATAGAAAGGACAGGTTCGGAATCACGGTCAATTCCTTTCTCAAATCCGGCTGCAGCTGCACGAGCTCTTCCTGCATGCCATAAATGACCTACAAAGAAAAAGAATCCTAGAACAAAATGGGAGGTAGCTAACCAACTCCGAGGAGAAACATAGTTCACTGCATTAATCTCAGTAGCTACTCCACCTACGGAATTCAAAGAACCTAAAGGGGCATGAGTCATATATTCCGCCGAGCGTCGTTCCTGCCAAGGCTGTATGTCTTTTTCCAACTTATTTAAATCCAAACCATTAGGACCCCTTAGGGGTTCCAACCATGGAGCACGAAGATCCCAGAAGCGCATCGTTTCTCCCCCAAAAATAATCTCTCCGGTGGGGGAACGCATAAGGTATTTACCTAAACCAGTGGGTCCTTGAGCAGAACCTACGTTAGCTCCAAGGCGTTGGTCTCTAACCAGAAAGGTAAAAGCTTGAGCTTGAGAGGCCTCTGGACCAGTAGGACCATAAAATTCGCTAGGATAAGCTGTATTGTTAAACCAAACGAAGCAACAAGCGATGAAACCAAAGACGGAAAGAGCCCCTAAACTATAAGATAAGTAAGCTTCTCCAGACCATACGAAAGCACGACGAGCCCATGCAAAAGGTTTGGTTAGAATGTGCCAGATTCCACCGAAAATACAAATGGAACCTAACCAAACATGTCCCCCAATTATATCTTCCAAATTGTCTACACTAACAATCCAACCTTCTCCACCGAAAGGTGATTTGAGTAAATAACCGAATATAACACTTGGACTAAGGGTAAGATTTGTTATTTTCCTTACATCTCCACCACCGGGAGCCCAAGTATCATATACGCCCCCAAAATACAAGGCTTTGAACGCTAGAAGGAGAGCACCAACACCTAGCAAGATTAGGTGAATACCTAAAATAGTGGTCATTTTGTTCTTATCTTTCCATACATAACCGAAAAATGGAAAGGATTCTTCTAAAGTTTCGGGTCCGATAAGTGCGTGATAAACACCCCCAAAACCTAAAACTGCGGAAGAGATTAAGTGAAGTACTCCGGATACGAAGTATGGGAAGGTATCTACAACTTCTCCGCCAGGACCTACTCCCCATCCCAAAGTAGCCAGATGGGGAAGTAGAATTAAACCTTGTTCATACATAGGCTTTTCCGGTACGAAATGAGCTACTTCAAATAAGTTCATCGCTCCAGCCCAGAACACAATCAATCCGGCATGAGCCACGTGGGCACCAAGTAATTTACCAGATAAGTTTATAAGTCGGGCATTACCGGCCCACCAAGCAAAGCCAGTGGTTTCTTGATCACGACCACCTAAAGCCAAAGTTCCATTAAAGAGCGTTTCCACGGGGTAGAACCTCCTCGGGGAATACAAGGTTTTCATGAGGCTGATCCTGGGCCGCCATCCAAGCACGAATACCCTCGTTCAAAAGAATATTTTTGGTGTAGAAAGTTTCAAACTCAGGATCTTCTGCTGCACGGATCTCCTGAGAGACAAAGTCATATGCCCGCAGATTCAAGGCTAGACCAACTACTCCGATAGCACTCATCCATAAACCAGTTACGGGTACGAATAACATGAAGAAATGTAACCAACGTTTGTTGGAGAAAGCAACACCGAAAATTTGGGACCAGAAACGATTAGCGGTAACCATGGAATAAGTCTCTTCAGATTGAGTTGGGTTAAAAGCACGGAATGTATTTGCACCATCACCATCCTCGAATAGAGTATTTTCCACAGTAGCACCGTGAATAGCACATAGAAGAGCAGCACCCAATACTCCAGCGACTCCCATCATATGAAATGGGTTTAAAGTCCAATTGTGGAAACCCTGGAAAAAAAGGATAAATCGGAAGATAGCTGCTACACCGAAGCTGGGTGCGAAGAACCAACCAGACTGGCCCAATGGATAGATCAGGAATACAGAAACAAAAACAGCAATCGGACCAGAGAATGCAATTGCGTTGTAGGGACGCAATTGTACAGATCGAGCAAGTTCAAATTGGCGCAACATGAAACCTATTAAAGCAAAGGCACCGTGTAGAGCAACGAAGGTCCATAAACCACCCAATTGGCACCAACGAGTAAAGTCTCCCTGTGCTTCAGGACCCCATAATAGCAGCAAAGAGTGTGCTAAACTATCAGCAGGAGTAGAGACTGCGGCAGTCAGAAAGTTACAACCTTCCAAATAAGAACTAGCCAATCCGTGAGTATACCATGAGGTTACAAAGGTTGTACCCGTAAACCATCCACCCAGAGAAAAATAGGCACAGGGAAAAAGCAATAGACCAGACCAACCCACGAATACAAAACGATCTCTCCTTAGCCAGTCGTCCATGTTATCAAATAAACCTTTTTGCTCTTTGGAAAACTTTCCAATGGCTATAGTCATAGCGATTCTCCCATTCAACTATTTCAACCATTTTTGGGCACCTTATCACTATCAAATCATTGAAAGAAAGATATCATATTCGATCATCCACGGACGATCCTTTTTCTTTCTTTGCCCCCTCCAAAGAATTCTCTGATCAATTTTGTAAATGCATCATCATAGTCCATTGGTTGGTTCAAAGCATTCAATATATATAGAATGAATCTTTGTCTGGTCTCGAAACGAACTTAGCAAAGACCTTTTAGAGGGTAGGTAAGCTTTTCTTTTCTCCCACAAGGATTGATTCCCCTTCCTTTTGATGTCCCTTTAACCCAATATTATTGAAATTCTTTGAATCCCCTTCTTAGATCCGTTTGAGTAATAGAAGTAACGTCTCTTATCCTTATTTCATCGGGATGCATCTATTTTACATTCTCCTTCCGTAAAAAATAGGGTATAAATTTATACATATGTATTTATAAACCAAGAAACTTTTCCAACTTATGGGGAGCAAGTAGTAGGAGAAGGAAAGAGGGAAAAGAGGCGGGATTCAATTCTCAAAATTTAAACATTTTAATGTGAATGAAAAATTAACTTCTTTTTCATTTTGAAAAGCCTGATTTTTTTGATTCCAGACTTATCTTTGATATAAAATTCACATTTACGATTTCGAGTCAATTTTGATATTAGGGTAGCCAACTTATATACAATATAATAAGTCAAGTTTACTATTTTCAGAAAATTGATGATCTTTCTCACTTTCCATACCAAACGTTTAAGGATTTATCATTAGTCATGGAGTGGATCGATCGGGATTCGAATTCCCCCGCTCACCCTCATAAAATAAAGGGATTTTTTTGATCAAATATTGATCATTCATTATATTATTCAGAATTCCCCTGTTGATCTGATCTAAGGGATTAATTCTCGGGGGGCCGCCCGGCCTATACTAATTACACCATCCCTTACAATTTCATTCCTTTCTAATTTCATTCCTTTCTAATTTCATTCCTTTCTTCGGACATACATCGATCGTATATATGGATATGGAAAGCTCCTAACTCTTGACTAACCTTAACTAATGCCCCATTAATTCTTTCCTCCCGGTTCGTACCAAAACAGGTAATCCATCATGTTATGAGCTAATAGATATTTCCACGCAATTATCCACGAGAGTTGGACTGGATGGAGCAATAATACTCCACTCCCGAATTGCTAAAAAATGGAAACTTATAAGACCACTATATATTCTTTTTGCTCGATATAGGGAATTCTAATTATGAATTTTAAATTGTAATTATTCAAATTATTATGTTTTTTGATAAAACTTTCTTTCTCATCTGACTATTCCAATTCATTAAGTGTTCGTGAGTGGATTCTCATCCAGGATGATATAAAATGGAATAGAATACCTTCTATGACTATGGAGAAAATATGGAAGCCCTTTATCGGATTTGAACCGATGACTTACGCCTTACCATGGCGTTACTCTACCACTGAGTTAAAAGGGCTTCTTTGAGGGGGAAGAATTGTATTATTGCAACAACAAATATAGTTTGATTGAAAAATCAGGAAAATGTCAACTAGTTCATAATAATATATAGCTTATTTCTGGCCCAATCTTTCCATATGCATAGAAGTTAATAATAAAAATCATATAGGTTATGCAAGTCCTTTAGTTAATGCAATCCATGTAGATCATCAAAATCTAGAACCAATAAAATCGACTCTAATTTTATTTTCATTGTTATTTGCTTTATTATTAGTATTAGAATCATTTATTGGTCATATTTATCCCCTTTCCGTAATGCGGATCCTTCTCAGATTTTTCCAATTCTATTGCGATTCTTAATTGAATTCTTTTGATATATTAAAGGATTCAGTTCTCATCATATCAATTCGCTCGAATTGAACTTCTTTTTACCCATTTTATAATCTAAACTAAAATGATTTTTCCGATGAAATTGGAACAGAATTTGTTCTTCCATTTTCTCCAACGAAGAACTCTTATCTATCATTCCTTCATATGGAATAAAGTTCGTTGAATATATATATAATCGAAGAAAAGCGCAAACAATTCAAAAAACAATTTAAATTTCAATAACCTCCTCTCCGGGGAGATGCTATGTATGGGCAATTCAATTAATTATTTCCGTACGGAATAGTCGTTTCGACCCTGGAAATAATTAGTCACCTCAAAGTGTTTCGATTAGGAGAAATAGGTTGTAGGAAATAAAGATGGTGATAAAGTTAGTTCGAAAAGGGGTTACTTTCTTTATTCTCCTGCGGAGGAGGAAAAATAAAGCATATGTTCCTTTCCCTTCCCACCTAAAAGTCCAAAATATTATTTCATAAACAAATTATAGTAAAATTAAGTTTCTACCATTTGACCTAGTAGTAACTATGGAAAAAAACTAGGATCTAGTAGTTATTTAATGACAAACATAACATTATGTTCTAGAATAAGATGGGCGAGTAAAAGGCGTATTGATTCTCTAGAGGGAGAATATAATATTAATATTATGGAATGAACCACAATTAATCTTCTATAAGAAAGGTAAGTTCGCCCTGATTTATATATATATTGAATAAAAAAAAATTACCTTTTTTTTTTAACCCCTGCTCCGAACTTACTTCATACTCGAATATAGAAGGTTCTAAATACAATTTATATTCAAAAATTTCATAAATTTTTGAATGAGCAAGTTGTTTCGTCCAATCTGATCAAGGAAATAAGACTTAATAAATAAACTATTGATTGTTGATTAAAATCTTGTAATATTCAATAATGAATCCAAATAGATAAGATATGATTCATACAATAAATAGAAGTTTCCTCTGATATAGCATAAAACTGAGTTCAAAGTACCTAATTATCGGGTTAAAGGTGGAGATGAGATAACAAACAGCACTCGGCTTCAAATAATATATATATATCACTGGGTGGGATGTGTGAACCTCAGATGTTAGCCCATCCATCTCCCGCAGGTGGAAATGAAACTAATAATTGGAAATATTATTGGAATGAAATGAACCATACTATTGACAGTAAATAATGAATTGAGTAACATAAGGATAAGGATAAGCCCCCATCGTCTAGAGGCCCAGGACATCTCCCTTTCACGGAGGTGACGGGGATTCGAATTCCCCTGGGGGTACTAAAAGTTTTCGGAATCACGAATATCCCGAGAACTTTCCGCACCCGTTTCTATTCCCATCCCGATATAAGAGAGATGGGTAAAAGCCTTTCTTCTCCTTTCCAACTGACTGGGTCGATGCTCGAGTGGTTAATGGGGACGGACTGTAAATCCGCTGGCAATGCCTACGCTGGTTCAAATCCAGCTCGACCCAATGTCAACTTATCAATCCATTCATTATTCAATCAATTTATTATATGAAGTCGGTTGATCTGAACATTCAGCATTAATAAAAGATTACTATTTATTCTGCTCCATAATGGGATTACTGCTTCAATAACAAAGATCCCGTTTCGTTTTCGTCTATCGATAGGGTCCCATTCGTAGAGAAACGTATCTATTATAATTCCACCCAGACAGAACAATTACAATAATTGTAAAGAATAGATTTGACACATAAGTTTTTGATCGACATAATAACTAAATAACTAAACTGTTTTTAATGGGATTGTAGTTCAATCGGTTAGAGTACCGCCCTGTCAAGACGGAAGTTGCGGGTTCGAGCCCCGCCAATCCCGAATAACCAAATTAATTTGATTCAGAATTCATTTATTAAAAAGGAACTAGGATAAGTTTCACCATTTAGCAAAACCTCACTTACTTGAAGTGGACTCGGATCCCGTGCTCTCACGGGATTCCGAATCTCGTGTGTCCGCCATTTCACCACTAAAACTCTCTATACCTTATCTAATTCTCTAAATATAGGCTAAGTCTTCTCTTATTTTTTCAACCAATTCCCGGAATTCTTTTCATAAACGCAGGCGAACGACGGGGATTGAACCCGCGCGTGGTGGATTCACAATCCACTGCCTTAATCCGCTTGGCTACGTCCGCCCCCTTCTACTCATTCATTCCATTCGGATATGATAATAACACTGAAGGTGGTTAGGGGGGATTTTCGAGATCCCCCCTCCCCTTTCTAGGGACTCTAGAGGCCCGGCCCCTTTAAGCAGCAGGGACCCCCGCGGTCTCCCTTTCAATTAACCAGGGTCATTATCTTTCTCCGGGAACCCCCTGTTTGATCCTAACTTTCAATGTTAAGGTTGAAAAGTTATGGCTGAGTTACTATCTTTTTATCGATAATAACTAGGAATCTGTAGAGACATCAATTAACCGTTTGCGGAAGGAGCTTCAACAGAAGCTAAATCTAGAGGGAAGTTGTGAGCGTTACGTTCGTGCATAACTTCCATACCAAGGTTGGCACGGTTGATAATGTCAGCCCAGGTATTGATTACACGACCTTGGCTGTCAACTACAGATTGGTTGAAGTTGAAACCATTTAGGTTGAAAGCCATGGTGCTGATGCCCAACGCGGTGAACCAAATACCTACTACAGGCCAAGCAGCCAAGAAGAAGTGTAGAGAACGGGAGTTGTTAAAGCTAGCGTATTGGAAGATCAACCGGCCAAAGTAACCGTGAGCAGCTACGATGTTATAGGTTTCTTCCTCTTGACCAAACTTATAACCTGCATTAGCAGATTCATTCTCCGTGGTTTCTCGGATCAAACTTGAAGTTACTAGAGAACCATGCATAGCACTGAATAAAGAGCCACCGAATACACCAGCTACACCCAACATATGAAATGGATGCATAAGGATGTTGTGTTCAGCTTGGAACACAATCATGAAGTTGAAGGTACCAGAGATTCCCAGAGGCATACCATCGGAGAAGCTTCCCTGACCGATGGGGTAAATTAAAAAAACAGCGGTAGCAGCTGCAACGGGAGCTGAATATGCAACAGCAATCCAGGGACGCATACCCAGACGGAAGCTGAGTTCCCATTCACGACCCATGTAGCAAGCTACACCAAGTAGGAAGTGAAGAACGATTAGTTCGTAGGGACCACCATTGTATAGCCATTCATCAACGGAAGCTGCTTCCCAGATAGGGTAGAAGTGTAAACCGATAGCTGCAGAAGTTGGGATGATGGCACCAGAGATGATATTGTTTCCGTAAAGGAGAGAACCGGAAACGGGCTCACGGATACCGTCAATATCCACTGGAGGAGCTGCGATAAAAGCAATGATGAATACAGAAGTTGCAGTTAGTAGGGTAGGAATCATTAATACACCAAACCATCCAATGTAAAGGCGGTTTTCAGTGCTGGTAATCCAATTGCAGAAGCGACCCCATAGGCTCGCGTTTTCGCGTCTCTCTATAATTGCGGTCATGGTAAAATTTGGCTTGTTGAATAAGAATTATTACCCAAGCACAGATATTATATTTTGTATGCTTGTTATTCTATATTATACGGAGTTACCCCCTTGTTGTCAACCCCCGTTTCTTCTTCAGAGATCCAGATTCTTAAATACGTAAAACAGTAAGTAATTAAATGATTGGGGGAATTAGCCTATGTTACATAACTTACTCGCATTAATGACGACATAACAAATATCATCTCATCAATAGGGAAACATACCCATCATATACTATTTCAAATTTAAAGTGTGAGAGAAAGAAAAAAGTATGAATTGAATCCGATCAATTGGGTTCGGGTTGACCGGGGCCGGAGCTCGAACCCATAACTCGTCGGATGAAAGTGGGTGAATTACTCTTACTCTCCTCTGGGGGCCGGGTTTCTGCGTTTGCAATTTTCATTGCACGTGGCTCTCTCTATGCTATGTACGTACCTATCTCATCACACTTCAGTTCTTTCACAAGATTATCTTGAGTCTCGGCAATTGAATTGCCCGACGAGCCTCTCGTTAGTAGAATCAGTTTCGGATGATTCGAGTATATCTCTTTTTTGCAACGAATTTGCTAAAGAATTTATTTGGATAATATCCAAATACCAAAATTTTTTTTTATGATAATGAACCTTGGGGAGAAACGGGGATATTAACTCTGGTTTCTCCGAAAAAGAGGATCTTGGAAACAGTTTTGAACCATGTTTTTTCCACACAACGCGTATTGTACTTTTATGCCTACAAGCTAAAGTTTTCGCACATGAAAATCGAAGTATGTATTGTATTCGATACAACCCCTCCTTATTTGAACATCCACTATAATAATAGCCGATATTTTTCCAAATTTGATTGAATCGGTTGAGAATGTCATCATCTCTTAGAGTAGTCCAAGCTAATTTACCAATTGGATGTCCCAAAGTATTGCAAAATTTTTCTTTGGCTAATAATCCGATTAGACCGGAAATTGGGGTTATAGCACACAATTCTCTGGTAGGAAGACTGGTAGCAATGGGTAAATCATCCACCATTTCGACTTGAACTGTGGTGATTTTGGGTCCAATACCTAGGATATAACCCAAAAAGGGAAAACAATCTTTGGATGATTTTTGAATGCGTATCCTGTATGGTTGAAACCAAAAATGAAAATGATATTGCCAAAGTCTTAAGAAAAAATGCTTCCATCTCTGGGCTAAAAATTTAGTACCTTTCAAAGCTACCATGTAATTGTTTTCATATCTTGCATAATGAATAGAAGGATTTTTCACGAAAAAAAAGATGTTTTCCGGTGGAGTAATCATCCATGGTGGCTTCGCAACATATGATGGCTTTGCAATATGCTCGATCTTTTGAATAGAGTTAGCTTGATCGGGTGAAGCGGAGAACGATTCAAAATGTAAGGTTTTTTTCCAAAGGGAGACTAAAGTAGATTCGGATTCATATATATAGTAATTCCATAAAAATATGGATAACCTATTTCTTTCTCTTGGAGAGAAAAAGATGGGTGTATTTGAGACAATTAGATTTTGTTGTTCGTGGAGAATAAATCGTAATAGGTGTAGAAAGGGAGCATCTTAAATCCGTCGACGAAAAATTCGAATAAGTACTTCTGGATGGAGAGAATAGGGTAATTTAGTACCTAAGAAACAATAGGAATACGAAAAATGATCCTCCATAAAAGGAAATACGGAATGAATAGATCGAAAGCTATTCCATTCATTCGTTTCCATTAGCAAGGGTTGCAATTGCATCAAGAAATGGATTTGCAGAACTATAGTCGGACCTTCTCGAATTGATCCGCAATAAGAATTGATATAGTAATCGAAAGATTGATTTTTTTTATCACCCTTCCTTCCAAGACGCTTCCTTGATAAAGATAAAATAGTATCTGGAAGGTCTTGTTGACGTATTCTACCAATTAGACGCTCTATAATTATGAAACTTAAATGATTGTTGCTTGGACCTGAATCTTCTTTTCGTTTTAAACTCGATTTATTTGAAAAACAATTATAAGCAATTGCATAAATATCATCATGAAGGAGAAGTTTATATAAAAAGCGTTGCTGCCACAAGATATTTTTTTGATTTCTTCGTAGCTTCTTTATTTCAGATAAAACCCAAGCTATGGTTCTCATATGAGTAACTCCTTGGGATGAGAAATGATGCATAGTGCGATCCACGTGAAGATCGGATAGATTTATTTTCATTTATTCAGAGATAAAAAAAAAGATTCTATCAAATAATTTTTATCTAAAACTCATTTGATTCCTTGTAACATTAATCTTTTCGAAAAATGGATATGGATCTATTTTTGCAAACTGATCGCCTACCTGACACTTTATTTAGTCAGCACACCGGTTATTCTTTTACACATTTGTATTTATTTATTTATCCGAGTATTCGAGATTCATTTCTGATAAGAATACCCTTCTTGTAGGTGTAGGAACAACCCCTCTCTCTCATATTGGTTACTAAATTACTTCTAACTTCCAATTAGTAAAGAGAATATGAAATGGGATCTTTGAATAAACGGGGGAGCTCATTCTTCTGATTCCACCTACGATTCAAGCCATCTAGCTTTATCCATTAACTTTTTTCCGCTTGAGTAGTGGATCTGTTTTCACAACACAAAGCAATCCGAATCTTTTCCTTCCATTACGATACTAAGAAAGAGATTTTGATCAAATTAAGCTTGATAAAAATTCTGTAATGAAACGACTTTTTTTTTCCGCTAGGTCGATCAATCGTAGTCTTATAAAACTTTTGGGAGCCGATTACCCTACCGTTGGGTTAGCAACCCTGAGAATGAAATAATAGAGTATACTATACTGGAAGAATGGATGAAAAGAAATAAATGAATCTTGAGAATATGAATCAGAGTAAGCCAAGTTGAGAGAATGAATAAAGAAATTCTTGATGTAGGCTTTCTTTTTCTTTTTTTTTTTGTTTTTTTTTTTTTTTTTTTTTTTTTTATTAATTACTTCAGGATTTACGATTTTCTATATTTTTATTCTTATTCCGTGGAAAGGAAAAGAATCTATAATGATAGGGAACAGAAGGATGGTTAGTTAGAAGGAAGCTAGTCGACCGGGAGTTCAACAGGGGACGGATCGGACCACCTCCCGAAGCGGAGATGGATAAAGTATTTTTTGTTCTTTCTCCCCCGTTTAATGGGAAGAAATGACTTGACGGAACGATAAGCTCTCCTCTCCCCCATATCTTCTATCTGACCTCTCATTATTCCATTTAGCTATTTCTCGATATTATTAACTTGATTTTAGATCTATTTTGGTAAAACGAAAAATAGGTTGTATTAAACATAAACGCAATCTTTACCTAACCCATTGTAACGAAGGCTACTCTACTAAATGAACATATAATAGGATTTGGAAAAATGGGATCAAGCATTGAACTCATAACCATCTCAATTAGCTTTGATTTATTCAAATATCCTTGCTTTAAGGCGGGTATCCCTATCCAACAATCTATGCAGGTTGAGCTTTCCTCTATACGAAGTTTTTTCCCTCAATCAATCAATAATGACTTCACTTCAGCAGAATTAAAATGAAGATTATCCCTATACATACGGTATGTTTTTTCCACGTTTGAAATTAGTGTGTTCTCTCTACTCTATTGAATCGTCTTTAACTTTATCTAAATCTAGTCGTTTAAACAATCAAATAGGATTTTCTCGTTCTTAGACCGATCTTCATGATCGTAGGAAGCCCCACTTTGGCTATTTTTTCGATTAAAATGAAAGTGATTTCGATTTCTTTCATTTACTGTAATCAATCATAACAATTATTAATTATTACATTGTTCGATCAACTTATTGAAAATTAAAAAATTGAGTTATTTGTTTGATAAGTAAGAATCTATTTACTAATTTAGTAAATTTAATTTTTAAAAAGTTGGACAAAGTTTCAATAGCTTTTTTGCTCTACGTTAACTTTAGATTATATCTCCTAACTTGTAGGTTATAAAGAAGATTCTACGTTGTTACGCGAGCCTCGCTAAAAAAAAAAGAAAGATTGTGTTTGGAAACGTATGTTGAGATAGGAGTTCTTTAATTCGGATAGGTAATGGCAGATGTTCCACGAAACCGATCATGATATTCAAATTGCACGTCGCTTTCTACCATATTATTCTAAACGAAATTTTACCATAATCTTTCTTTGAGATTCAGATAAAGGTGTAAATGAATATGTTGTAGGAATATATGGAATAAATGACATGAGTTTTTATTCTATTATATTTTTATGAAATGAAGTTTTTAGTCTTATGTTATACTATAGGTGGATGGGAAGGATAGAGAGAAGGTTCCCAATGTAATGTTTCAAGTACTCAATGCTTCCTTAGCTGCATACATTACTTCGACGGTAATGTTTGTAATGCCACTCTGTCTTGCGAACTTCTCAGTCTTTCTTTTAATCTTGCCCCTAACAAAGCCAGGAATTTTACTTAATTCCAATTGACTCTCGGAATTCCAAATCAAATCCGTTTCTGCGGATAATGATTTAGTAATAACTTCTTTAGTGTCATGACCACCAAAAATATCTAAAAGATGGTCTTCCATGCCCAAAGTATATGAGTTATAAACTAAATCGGCTATTTGATTAGTACCCTCATAACCTAAAAAAGGCCGATATCCCAATGGGAAATTTTGGATATGAACTGGTGGAGAAATAACTCCACAAGGAATATCAAGACGTTTACCAATATGACGTTCCATCTGAGTACCAAATATGGCGGATGGTTCTACACGAGCGATCATATCCCCTACTTCAATATGATCATCTGTAATAAGTACTTCATCACAGAGACCCCAAACTTGTTCGTTAAACCATTCCGCGTCGTGTTTGCAATAGGTACCCGTACAACACACACGAATCCCCATCTCTCGAGCAAGTATCTTAGTCATTGAAGCAGCATGAGTTGCATCACCAAAAACAACTGCCCTTTTTCCTACAAAATTTTGGCAATCGATGGATCTTGAAAACCAAGCGGCTTGAGAAACAAATCTGGTTTGTTGATCAATATAATGTTCATAATCAACTGTTTTATTGGAAAAAGCAGGAGTCCATTTATTAACACGCCCTTGTATTTGTCGGATAAACTCAGCCGTATCTATAACTCCCATAGGAGTTGTAGATATGTAAGGCATTCCAAATTCTTTCTCCAAATATATTGCTGTCATTAAGCCTATTTCACGATAAGGAACAAAATTAAACCAAGCCTTTGGTAAATTTTGAAGATCTTCTACAAATCCCCCTTCGGGAATTACTTGATTAATTTCAATACCTAGATCCTGTAATAAACGTTTTAATTCGCGACAATCATGTTGATTGTGAAAGCCCAGCGTAGAAATACCGATAATATTTGCGGAAGGTATATCTGTTATAGATCGATCCAATTTTCCTTGTCTACGAGCCTTACCCAAATAATATCGAACCACTTGTTCCAAAGTTCTATCCGCTGCCTGAAGTTCATTGACTCGATAATGATTCACATCCGCGGGAATTACATCAGAATCAGAAGTAATAGATGCTCTATCCACAAAGTTTTGTAGATCTTCCTGTAAGATACTAGAAGTACAGGTAGGTGTTAATATAATCAAATCAGGACGTTCTTCTTTCTCTTTCTGAATAATATTATCAACAACTTTCTCTTGGGATCCGCGTGTTAATACATGACGATCTACTATGCTAGCAGTTACGGGAGTAAAATCCCTCTCTCTTTCCAGCATGGAACGCATTACATTAAAGTAATCATCTCCCAGAGGAGCATGCATAATAGCATGCACATTTTCGAAGGAACTGGCTACTCGAAGAGTTCCGATATGAGCAGGGCCGGCATACAACCAATAGGCTAATTTCATGAAGAAGATTCTTTTTCTATTTTCCCTATTCTACTCCGCAGAGATTCTGCTTGCCATACCTATACTATTGTCGTAAGATGATTCAGAGAATATACTACTACAAATAAATAGTAGAAAATTGGAATGTGCCTTTCATTCCCTTCCAAGAGGACTCTTTTTTTTTTTTATTTCATCGGAGAAGCCTGGGACGGAAGGATTCGAACCTCCGAGTACCAGGGCCAAAACCCGGTGCCTTACCACTTGGCCACGCCCCATAGGAGATATATCCGATGCTATTCAATCCCGATATTAAGGTTGTTGTCAATCTATCTATTCGGACTAAATCTCAGTCCAAGATTTATTCGTTTCTATGAAATAAAATAGATTGTTAAGTAGAAATAGATTAATTGCGGAAACAAAAAGGGATGGGATAGAATAAAAGAAGGATTCTTGATAAAATTGAACGGAATAGAAAAAATATTGATTTCTTTTTCTTTCATCTATTTCACTGGGAGGGAGATCGTGCAAATATGGGACTGGACCCGGAGGAACCAACCCATGCGTACGCAGTGGAATGTACTGAAAAACTTTCATCAAGAATTTATGAGGTTGGTTCCTTTCGTGCCGTACTGAACCCCTGTAATAATCTTTCTTTTTTTTTTTTTCGGAGAAAAAATGTTAGTTATGTTTGATACCTATCCAGGAAACACCACTTTTTTAAGTGGCACCGTTTTGGCTAAATCACCCGAAGCTTATGCGATTTTCGATCCGATTGTGGATATAATGCCGATCATACCGTTGTTCCCTTTCCCCCTAGCCTTTGTCTGGCAAGCCTCCGTGAGTTTCCGATAATATATATATATATATATATATATTACATATTTATTTTCCCCTTTCTTTCAAATAACTTACTTGTCTTATTCACCCTTTCCAATCGAACTACCAAAATTACCTTGAAAAAAAAAAGAAGGTTTTTGGAGAAGGTCGATTGCGGCGATCCCGGGGCTGGCTCATTTTAACCGGAGGAACCGAGTCGACGGGGGTTCAAATCCCTCTTTTCTCAATTCAATTTAATCGGCTATGATAATCAATATAAAAAACAATTTTTGTTTTTTATATTGATTTTATTCGAATAAAGGTGGTATAGGGATTTATAATTTACTCCATCTTACTCCTAGTAACGCAATGATCCCGGAGATTACGCCATGCTTACTCTCAAGCTGCTCGTTTACACAGTGGTCATTTTTCTTGTTTCTCTTCCCGTTTTCGGATTCCTATCAAATGATCCTGGACGTAATCCCGGACGTAAAGAATAATTACAGAGATTCTATGGATTCATAAGATAAATATTTAGTTAGTAAACGGGGAGAGAGGGATTCGAACCCTCGGTACGAATGATCGTACAACGGATTAGCAATCCGCCGCTTTAGTCCACTCGGCCATCTCCCCGAGCAGGGAAGTATTCTTACTTTAACATGATGCTAGAGCCAAAGTCTATATTCTCCAAAATATATTCTACCGGATATATAGCTATTATAATATAATGGTTACAGGAATGAGTATGGGCATTCTCGACAAAAAACACTTGCATTATTCATTTCATCAAAATTAGTCTATATATTATTCCATCGGCCTGGCCAAAACTGGCCAGGCTATCGTAAAGGCAAACGGTTCTTATCGATTATACAATTCATTACCCGGTCTCAAAGCTAAAAAACTTGTTGTTAAAGCACTTACAAGGACTAAGATAATTTGACTGTCCGAGATTGATGTCATCCCTTCATTTTCTCCCCGAATATTCGTAATATGAACCACACACGGGTTGGTTCAAATTTTCACCCACACCCATGGTTTAAATTCGAATGGATGCATAGGCTTTCTATCATTGTACCAATACTAGCTCTTTATGGCTATAGATCCTCCCAATTCAAATTAGATAGATCATATATATTTATTTACGATAATATATCATTTGAAAAAATATATTTATTTTTTCTTCATTGATAGAAAAAATAAAAAAAAAAAGAAGAATTCATCGATTCTATGAAATCAAATTGGAAATAGAGAGGTTAAACAGGAATGAATTTGGAAGTTATTGCACAGCTTACTGTTCTGGCTCTGATAGTCGTATCGGGTCCATTAGTAATTGCTCTATTAGCAGCTCGCAAAGGCAATTTGTAATCCCAATATGCCATCTCCGGAAGTGAAAGTAACGGTTCGAGGTATTGGATTTCCGGGGATGGGGTCTGAAGATAAAGTAATACTTTATTCCATCAATAAGGAAAAGCTTTCTATTTTTACTTATTATTGGACAAATAATAGAAATTTATGCTACTATCAAATCATAGCGGGTATAGTTTAGTGGTAAAAGTGCGATTCGTTCAAACCAAAAGTTATTGGATAGTTGAAGGGTCTTTTATATTAATTGATTGATCAACGTTCCAATTGACAACCCTATTCTTACAAAGGTTCAAATCCTTTCCTATGAATGCCATAGGAAGAGCATCATTCCCATGAAAATAATAATCAATGATTCTTTCGGATTGAAAAATAGCAAGGTGGAATGATTTTGAAGCTAAATCAATCTTCTGAGATTGATTCGTCAAGAATCCATGGATAGAAATCAAAGGTATTCTTTTCATCGCAACTAAATCTTGAATTCTTTTTGTTCGAAAATTCAAGCCGGATAGCTATAAAATGAAATGATAATTTTGGTTTGCCAGAGCTATCAGCATTTCCGTTTAAAGCTCGGTGGAAAATATTCCCCTAAAGATTGGAGCCAATAGAAACAAGGAACGAAGTAACTAGAAAGGATTTCTCATTTAATTCATTATTCTATTTAATCAATTATTGAGATTTTTAAAAGGATCATCTAAAAAGTATTTCTTCATTTAGAATGAAAAAACTGACATAGATGTTATGGATGCAACTTCCCCGATACCATCGATTAGATAAAAATCTTATTTATCATCCAATACTCGGTTTTCAATTTAAGAAAAGAATCTCTTTTCTTACTTTATACTCCACTCCATAAGGGAGCCGAATGAAGAGAGACTTTCATGTTCGGTTCTGAATTAGAGACATTAATTGATCTAAATTTAATGTCGACTATAACCCTTAGCCTTCCAAGCTAATGATGCGGGTTCGATTCCCGCTACCCGCTGAAAGAGCTTACTTAAGAAATAAAAATTTTTTTATTTAATAAGATAAGAAAGATCAATAAGTTTAAAAAATTTCCTATTACTAATAGATCTTTTTTACAGCTATACCGTGAATTGTTTCATTCACAACAGATTTTATTTCCCCTTCTTCATCGTGAGAAAGGGAAATAAAAGCGTCCATCGTCTAATGGATAGGACAGAAGTCTTCTAAACTTCCGGTATAGGTTCAAATCCTATTGGACGTAATATCTTCTTGGAGAAAACTATTTTATGCTTAAGAAAAACCTTTTTTTCTCCCCGTGTGAACGGGGAGAGCCGGAAAAGAGCTTTTTCCTAGCTCCCCTCGTATCATCACATAATCATATATTTATTTTTGTTCCTGAAGTAAGAAAAATTCAGTATGTTCCTTAATGGCTTCCTTCAGAAGGATTTCCGCTTGTTCCGTGAACACTTTAGTAGAACGTATGATTTCCGCAAACTGAGATTTATTAGTTATTAAATACTCACGTAACTGAACAAGAAATCTTTTAACTTGTCCGATTTCCAGTATATCTAAATATCCGTTGACTCCAGCGTAAATAGTAGCTACTTGTTCCTCCACCGCCAAGGGAGCTGCTTGAGATTGTTTGAGCAACTCACGTAATCGTTGACCTCTAGCTAATTGATTTTGAGTAGCTTTATCAAGGTCAGAAGCAAATTGTGCAAAAGCTTCTAGCTCTGCAAATTGAGCCAATTCCAATTTTAATTTTCCAGCTACTTGTTTCATAGCTTTAATTTGAGCTGCGGATCCTACTCTAGATACAGAAATACCCACATCAATTGCGGGTCGAATTCCGGCATTAAACAAATCAGCTGATAAAAATATTTGTCCGTCGGTAATGGAAATCACATTAGTAGGAATATAAGCCGAAACATCTCCGGCTTGGGTTTCGACTATAGGCAGAGCAGTCATACTTCCCTCACCTAGTTGAGAACTTAATTTAGCTGCTCTTTCCAAAAGACGGGAATGCAAATAGAAAACGTCTCCTGGATAAGCTTCTCGACCGGGTGGTCTTCTTAATAAAAGGGACATCTGTCGATAAGCTTGTGCTTGCTTAGAAAGATCATCGTAAATGATTAGAGTATGTTGTTTACGATACATAAAGTATTCTGCTAAAGCTGCTCCCGCGTAAGGGGCAAGATATTGCAATGTAGCAGGAGAATTCGCAGTTTCTGCTACCACAATAGTATATTCCATTGCTCCCCGTTCCTCAAAGTTATTAACTACCTGAGCCACAGAAGAGGCTTTTTGACCGATAGCTACATAGACACATATTACATTTTGACCTTTCTGATTCAAAATAGTATCTGTAGCTACTGCTGTTTTACCAGTCTGTCTGTCCCCAATAATTAATTCTCGTTGACCGCGTCCAATGGGAATCATAGAGTCAATAGCAATAAGACCTGTTTGCATGGGTTCATACACGGAACGTCTCGAAATAATGCCCGGAGCGGGAGATTCAATTAGTCTAAATTCAGAAGCCGGAATTTGACCTTTGCCATCAATAGGTTGAGCTAAAGCGTTTACGACGCGACCCAAATAAGCATCACTTACTGGTATCTGAGCGATTTTACCTGTCGCTTTTACAGAACTGCCTTCTTGTATAGCCAATCCATCACCCATCAATACAACTCCAACGTTGTCTGATTCCAAATTTAAAGCAATTCCTGCTGTACCATCCTCAAATTCCACCAATTCCCCTGCCATTACTTCGTCAAGACCATAAGCACGGGCAATTCCATCCCCTACTTGGAGTACGGTACCGATATTCATAACCTTTACTTCTTGGTTATATTGCTCGATTTGTTTGAGAATAATGCTGCTAATCTCGTCGGGTCGAATGTTTACCATTAGTGTTCGTTAATGATTCCTGAAAAATAGAACCTATAAGAAAAGAAAAGGCTAATCAGTTATTTTTTCCCAGGGTCCCCATCGATAGGCCAATATGATGATCAATCATGCGTGAGTGCAATTCGCTATTCAAACGAATGTTTAAAGCTTTGAGAGCTCTTTCTAATGCAAGTCGGGAAACTTGTTGGCGAACTTGTTCAATTGCTCCTTGTTCTTCGAAACGAATAGTAGCATTTTTAGAATCTTCTAATCGTTTTAAATCTTCACCAGCGGAATTTATTAGATCTTGTTTCTCTCTTTCCATTCGAGATAGTCCATTTATGCGAATCTCGTCTGCTTTTGTTTCTGCCTGTTGTAAACGGTTCTGAGCTTGTTTAAGCTTATCAATAGCCTCTTTATATCGTTCTTCTGCATCGCGAATGATATTCAAGATGGTCTGTTTACGATTATCCAATAAATTACTTAATGAAAGTAGATTATCTATCGATTTTACGGATTAACAATCTCTTCCCGAACCGAACACGAATCTTTCAATTCATCCGGCTCTCTTGCTCAGTCTCCCATGAATAGAATATATAAATCCATTTTCTAACTGAGCCTACCCTTTTCATTCATATCCCATTTTTTTGTAGAACTAGAAATTCTTCAAACTTGGAGATTATAGAAGACTGGCTCTCTTATGATCAAATCGTCAGTAAGATTGTTTTTTCTGAATAATTATTAATGTATGTAGGTTGTCGATTTAGTACCGAAAAACCAAAATTGGTCATTCATATTCATAGGAGATTATGACAATTCATCTAGTAAAATGAATTTTAGAATCATTTTGATATGAGTGTTATACATCAGATGAATCTCCAACCAACCATGTTTTTTTTTTTTCTATACGTCCCTATGAGCATGGTGGGGAAAGAATACCCGGTTGTACTTAGACTTCAAGCAATTCAGCTTTGACCATTTTACAAGATTCCCTTATCAGTTAATAAAAAATAAATTGTTCACTGATTTTACGAAATGCTATAGTTCTTCTGAATTCTTGACTCAGAAGTAATTCGTTGGGGTTATGCACCTTCCCTTTCTCCGAAGTGCAGCTGAGTGGATCCAGCTATTTCATCCAAATATTCAACCCGCACACACTCCCTTTCCGAAGTAAACTAGTAGACCAATTACTATACCTAAATTAATCAAATTTGTTTCTAAAAGGTTGGTATTTAAGCCGAGACTCGCGGCAGGAGGCCAGTAACTCGGGAAAATAACAGGATCAATCATCATATTTTTTATACTCTTCTCCCGTCATAGGTTATCCAAGTTTTACAAAGTTTTTTCCACTCGACCCTACTGAACATCATACATAGTTTGAAATAGAAATTATGAGAGATTTCTCAGTCTGAAGTTTCACCTATTTATAAAATAGGGTCGTATAAATACCTTGCTCTACTCTCTGCTACAAAAGTCAGGTTTTTTCAACCAAAGGATAGGAGAGAGAGAGATTTTGTTACTTATTCATTATTAGCCCCCCTCTATAGAGAATCGGCTGAACAGACGAATAAATTAAATAGAGAGGGAAGGGGATTAATTATTAGTAACAAGAGGTAAGGAGCTTAGCTTCTTTCCTCGGATCAAACGAAAGGATTTGCAAATAGAAGTGCTAGAGCTACAACTAGTCCATAGATAGTTAAAGCTTCCATGAAAGCTAAGCTTAGCAACAAGGTACCTCGAATTTTACCTTCAGCTTCTGGTTGTCTCGCAATACCTTCTACAGCTTGACCCGCAGCGGTGCCTTGACCAACACCGGGTCCAATAGAAGCGAGACCTACAGCTAATCCAGCAGCAATAACGGAAGCAGCAGAAATCAGGGGGTTCATATGGTAATCGATCTCCTCCAACTAAGGTTGGGGAATGGTTAATGAAAACCTATCCTCTATTGCTAACTACTTTTACTCATTATAAAATCTTTCATAAAAATAGTTAATAACTCAAGATGTTTCTCATTAAAGTGATGGTGTCGCTAAAGATGATAAAGAATATGAAGATAAAAAAGAATATTCTTTTTCATTCTTCTCTACGTCTATCCAATAGATTACATATTCATTATTTTTTACATATTTCAATATTACTCAGATATTGAGGAAAGGCAGAATAGATTTGACCGAATAGCAATTCTATCTCGATTTCCTAACCTAATCATTTTATATTACATGAATTCTGTAAATCGAATTACATCCATAATGTATAATAAGTCTGATTTTTTCACCTATTCTATTATGTTGTGACCGAGGAACAATTAAATTAAGAGGTGAATATTCTAATCAACTAAGTTCAATTTTCAATTTGTTCAGTTATTTTCATATAACCTTTTATTTTATTGAGAGATTTTACTAATTTAATTTGACTTATATGGAAAAAAAGTTTCATGATCGTTCATATTATTTTTATTATACCTGAAAAAATCAATTTATATTAGAATCGAAAAAAATCAATATATAAAAATATATTTCTCTTACGGGAAGATATCAATCTTTTTTCAAGAAATTAGATCTAGCAAAGTGATTGATTTTCCAAAAACTATCTACACCAATAAAAATTTCACTTCAACCTCGACATAGAGACTACGTCTATATTCCATACAGATGAATAAGAATCGTGTGTCCATCTATCCAATCGAAAAGCCTATTCTATTCAATGGCTAATGATGACCTTCCATGGATTCTCCTATATAAGCTGCGGCTAGAGTCGCAAAAATTAAAGCTTGAATAGCACTTGTGAATAATCCTAGGAACATCATAGGTATGGGAACTACCAGAGGTACTAAAGAAATAAGAACAGCAACCACCAATTCATCAGCTAATATATTACCAAAAAGTCGAAAGCTAAGTGATAAAGGTTTAGTAAAGTCTTCTAAGATATTGATCGGTAAAAGTATTGCGGTTGGTTGAATATATTTACCAAAATAACTTAAACCTTTTTTGTGAAGACCTGCATAAAAATATGCTACCGATGTAAGTAAAGCCAAGGCAACAGTAGTATTAATATCATTCGTAGGTGCAGCTAACTCTCCATGGGGTAACTCAAAGATTTTCCAAGGGAGAAGAGCACCTGACCAGTTGGAGACAAAAATAAATAAGAACATGGTCCCAATAAAGGGGACCCATGGACGATATTCCTCTTCTCCAATTTGAGTTCTAGCCAAGTCCCGAATAAATTCTAGAACATATTCGACGAGATTTTGACCATCCGGCGGAACGGTTTATAGATCTCCAGTAGCTAGAATGGCTAAACTTAATAAAATAGTAATTACAACCCAAGAGGTTATAAGTACTTGTCCATGAACCTGGAAACTACCTATTTGCCAATAGAAGTGTTGACCTACTTCCACACCGGATATTTCGTACAAATTATGGAACGTGGTAATGGAAGATAGAGATGGTGCAATATGCGTATTGCTCCTCCTAAAGATTAACTATAAAAAGAAGAAATTATTCTATTGTTTTTTCTTCTTTTTTTTTAATATCTTACTTTTGAATTTTCGACCACTTTATATTATATTATCTATATATAAATATCTTTTTCGAATAAAATATATTAAAAAAACAAAAAGATATTTATATAAATATATCATATCATATATTTTCAGGTCCGAAAGTAGTGATTAACTCAAGAATTCCCGGGTTCTTGGAAATCACGACCTTCGTGAATCGCTGACGTAAATTTATTTGAGATCCATCCAATTGAAGATCTAGAATTATTATTGGCTGGAATTGGGATATCCGTAATAAGATCCGGATCGCAATCCGTAGTATATCTACTAAGCAAATGGTTGGAATACTTAAAATTATACATTCTTGAATAACAGTAGAATCTTTCCGTTAATCAACAGTTGTTACAACGTCGGATAAACCTGTCACATATTTAATTACACCTGAATATTGATTGAGCCAATCGTATTTTCGTAATGGCTGCTTCTTCCTTTGGAGATTCATCAGATCCTCTTGTCCCCTAAATCTTTTGATTCTTGAGAGCGGACGTGTTTCCGTAGCAGACTAATTAGTTGACATACCACCGAGCTCTTTTTTATTTAAATAATGTGCGCCTTTGTAGCAGCTGATTTAATAGCATCAGCTGCTTTATATTTCGTATCAACTATTGAAAATTGTTTTCTTTTACTTGTCGCATTAGCCACTGAATCACAGGCTTCCTATGCCTTATGAAAGGCGCGTGTTTTAAGTAGGATTTGTAATATGAATACCCTTTCCGTGGGGATATGAAGTGCCTGTCTCCCTACCCTAGGATTCTACTTCTAAACTTGATGACTGAAATGAACTCCTGTTTTTATTTTTTATAATTTATTTCTTTGAAATATTCCAAGATTTTGGTTCCGTTTCCTCTTCTTCCCCCCCCCCATCTCGAGTAGAATCCCAGAGATTATAATATAGCCCAGGGACCATACATAATATGGGCTAAATTTACCAATAAACTGAATCTCTCAACAATTTAGGGTTATATTCTCATAAATAATAAGATGTAGATATTTTATAATTTGTTACATAAGGAGTTATTTCTTTGTCCCGTTCGGTTATTAACAACCCAATGGTTCTCGAATAATAATATATGGAAATAACACTCGTCTCGTAAATAATAAAAATTTCTTTAATTTTATCTAATTCTTTAACAAACTTTGCATTAAAGTTATTTATCGAAATCCGCTTCGGATACTAATGTTCTTAACACTTCATGAATAGTTTTTTTACTGGAAGAAATAGGGAATTCTTTTTCTCCATAAAATAAAATGTGTTTAATCTCATTAATGAATAGTTTATTATTCTTTGTTCCCAAATAAATCCCCCCTTTTTTCTCCGGAGTTACTTGCCAAATTGCTTCTCTGCACCCAGTACCAGCAGGAACTATTCCACCAGGAATGACATTTTCTTTTAAGCCTTTCAACCGATCGATTTTACCCCGGATAGCAGCTCTAGCTAATATTCTGGTAGTCTCTTGGAAACTCACTTCTGAAAGGAAACTCTTAGTATTAATAGATGCTTTCGTTATTCCCAGTAATATAGGTTTATAAGGAATCTCTTCTTCCAAAGCACGATTCATCCTTTGTGCCCGTGAAACTTCTATTGGTTCTCCGGGTGAAGAAACATTAGCTATTCCATCTTCTAAAGTAACTATTTTCGATGTCATTTGGCGCACAATAATTTCCAAATGCTTATCGGATATTTTCACTCCTTGGGATCGATAACCCTTCTGAATTTGATCAACCGAATCGATTCGACTTTGTTCTAAACTTACTCTAGCGCTGAGAAAGAAACTCCAAGGGTATCCGAAGATCCATGTCACATCGTTGTTCCGATCTTCAAAACTGTCTTTGAAATCCATTGATACCGAAGTATTAGGGCGGGATTCTAAAAGTTGCTCGATCTTAGGAAGACCTTGAAGAATAATATTTTCAAATCTTAATCTTTCATATATTGATGTTATTGATGCATCTCCTTCTTTAACAATGTCTCCACAACTATTATGAACAGTCGCTCCTACATTAGCTAAGTATGGCTTAGCTAATCTAATTACTACAAATTCTATATGAATGGCTATTATTTGACAAGATCGGAAAAGTGGTCCATATTCGGATGTAGATACACCCTCACATATCAATTGTCCAAGACTAACCAATCGGAATGTTTTTTTGTATGGACAGAATAACGAGAAACACCAATTTAGTAAATAAAAAATAATATTTTTGCAAAAAATCAAATGAGAATTTCTTCTATTTTCATCTGAAAAATACCATTTAGGCACCTCGGAAGTATTTTTTAAATTTTCAATAATGGAATATTTATTGGATGGAACTCTACCATGGGTTAACCAACAGAGGGAAGACAGAGGATTAGCGATACTATGTAAATTACCTAAAATACCTAACTTCTCTAACGGAGTTACTTGCGTAAGATTTTCTTGTAAATCCTCTTGGATCGATGAAATAAAATCTGCAGTAATTCCTTTTAAATCGAATTGTGTGCTTTTATTACTTTCACTTGAGAATATTAAGGAATCCTTCAAAAATTCTGTCGGAGAAGCATTGACATCTGAATCAAATTTTATATCGTTTTTTTCTACCGTATCATAATATTTTGGACCAGTAAATGAAAGAGTGAGGGAGAGAGAATCGTCCGAGGACAAGATAAGAAAAGATGTGTTTTCTTGATCTCTATCGGGTAGAATACGAATAATACCTTTATGTTTACTAAATGATTGGTTTCCTCTATTGGAAGAATGACTGGTGTAATGAACTTTGTTACCCAAAATATATATGGAATCTGCTGTGTTATTATTATTGTCATTGTCATTATTCCCAGTATCTAAAGAATATTTTATCAAACTAAGTTGAAGAAAATATTGAAATTGGAAAGTTTTATTCGTTCCTATCTCAATGAAAGAAGTATAAGCCCTTTCTACTCTCATAGAAGATCCCTTTTCTCGATCCAAGACTAAACAAGTTTGAACTAATTGGATACCCGTGTCATTGATTCGAACTTCTTTACCATCCTCATAGAGAAGATATTGAACAGCTTTCACTCTTAGAGTTCCTTGTTCCCCCAGTAATTCCCGATGAGAGAATGTTGTTGCTAATTTGTCAGGTATTTCATATTCCATTGCGGGTCTGAGTAAAGCAAAAGTTTTATCTGTACGAGGTATGATCCACTGGAGATAAGCCCAATTCCTGGATCTGAATTTACCGAAAATTATTTTCCCCGGTTGTATTAAAGCGTCCCTTTGTTCGGATATTTCCCTTGCTTTCCCTGGATGAAGAATACAACCAGGTAATATTCTTATTTCGAATTTATTGTCTGTTATCCTTCGTATTCGAACTGATCCGCTCACTCGGCTATGAATATCCGAAGTTATTTTTGCACCTGCCTGAATAATACTATTATCCTCTACTAAGATGGGAGAAAAAGGTTCATGTACAATATGTACTTCTTCCGGGATTGAAAAAAAGTTACCACCTCCGATTATCTCATGTCTTGTCATAAATCTTTTCGTTTTTCTATTCCCAATAATCTCGTTTTTTTTGCCAATCGAATCAATTTTTATGGTACCATACTTGATAATCCCCCAATCCTTGGTTATGTATCTAGGATCATTTGAAATGGCCAAAATATCATCATTTTGTAAAACACCATTTTTATATATTTTAGGGACAAATTCAAAATCCGGGATTTGTTCATTGTATCTGTTTCTATCTCGTTCCGGTAAGAAAAAAACTCTACCCTTTTTATGTTTTCGTGTTACTTTATAACCATGCAAAATGAAAATGGAATATATAGAATTCCAATCCCTATTATTGGATATGCTATGATCAAACTCTGAATGATTAAAGGTTTTTTTGTTTCTTCTCGAAAAAAAATTGAATGATTCAGGATTTATCTGATCTTTTTTCGAATGAGAATCAAGAAGTGTTTTGTTTTCCTCGGTCAAAGGAAATTGAACATCAATTTGATCTTCATCCCGGTAGAAGAATCGTATGCCACCGATACTATGAAATCTTCCCGATAATACCCGTACATAACTTGTCTTAGTTATGAAATGGATGTTACTATGTACATGCTCAGGGTTGTGACGCACCTTCGCACCCCAGTGCATCTCCCCATCCAAGCTGGAATAAATAGATTTTTTAATTCTTTCTTTTGAAGTGGATGTTGTAACATGAACCTCCGCAATAACTTGTTTTGATTCTACATGTTGATTGTTCTGAACCAAGATCAAACTTTGCGGTGGAATTGTTAAATTACGTACCTCATACTTATTCCCAATGGTAATGGATAAATCATTGTCACATATCCAAGCAGGATGCCCATGACGTGTACGTGTGGGATAAACCGAATCGGTATTGGATTTAATAATTCCAGTAAAAGGAGTTCGTATATGTTATGCAATACCACCCGTGAATATCCCACCAGTATGAAAAGTTCTTAAGGTTAATTGAGTCCCTGGTTCCCCAATAGACTGACCTGCAATAATACCCACTGCTTCTCCTGATTCTACCGGATTACCATGAGTAAGACTCCAACCATAGCATAATTTACAGATCCAAAACATGCTTTTACAAGTCAAAGGGGATCGTATAGATATTGGTTGTGTTTGAAACATTAATTGATTGGCAAGCTCAGCCCCAATATCTTGATCGCGTGTAGCAACGCATCTTGCATCTACGTATACATTATCTGCTAATACACGACCAATCAGTCTTGATTCAGCAATCATTCGTATATTCCTTTGCTCATCCCGAATGGGACTTATGAGGATACCTTCAATAGTGCCGCAATCTATTCTACGTACAACAATGTGTTGAACTACTTCAACAAGTCTACGTGTAAGGTATCCGGCATCTGCCGTTCGTATGGCAATATCCACAACTCCTTTACGAGCACCATAACAAGAAATTATGTATTCTGTTAGAGATGGTCCTTCGCGAGAATTACTTTGAATGGGTAAATCAATAATTTGTCCTTTAGGATCCGACATTAATCCTCTCATACCTAATAATTGGTGAATTTGGGATATATTTCCTCGGGCTCCCGGGAAGGACATCATATGTACTGGATTTGAAGGATCGGTTATCTTAAAATTAGGAGTCATTTCCTGTTTCATATATTCACTCGTAGTATACCGTGTATCAATCAATTGACGTAATCTTTCTACCGCATGCACATTTCCATAACGATGATGTTCCTCTTCGTAAGAACCTTGTCGCTCCGCATCCCGTATAAACCATCCTTTGGAAGGTGTTGTTGAAGGATCGTCAATGCCTAATGAGACGGCTTTGTAAGTAGCCTATTAAAAACCCAAAGTCTTAGGTTGATCTGGGATATGCGCCGTATACACCATTCCGAAATGAATTATTAACCTGCTAATAAATTGTTTTATGGCAGTTCTATCCATCACTTTATTATAGAGGAGCAATTTATCTGATTCTGCCATATCCCCCACTCCCATAAATAGGATTCACCGCCAATGAATTCCAGCCTTTTACCGAAAGGTTTCCTCATTTTTAATGTTTGTTTGTACAAACAAGTCTTGTTTTAACAGGTGATTATAATTATATCGTCACAGCTGGCGGTGCTCCATTCCGAATTGAAGAATCTTTGGAGATGCCTTGTAGAGCTGACTCTATTTCTTGATTCGGAATAATACGACCAGCGGTTGTACAAATGTATATACTAAGTGTGCTCTCTTCTCCATCCCCCCTAACCTGGAAATGCTCGTAGATCTGATGGGAAGTACCCAAAGGCTCATACTGAGCCTCAATAGGCTCTTCCTGATTCACGGAATTCATTATGCGTAGATCATCATCTACTGGCCATCGGAGCCACAAAGGACTGTATAAGTTCATTTCTCTCTGCGATTCCGCTCTGAGCACATCATTGTAACTATAAAAATAAGGTATTCTTTGACTTTGAGAGAGTTCATTCCTATATGGAAATGGATTATATCTATTTCCATAAATACCTTGATTACTTTCAATTGTTAATGTATAAAGTCCAAGAAGCATATCTTGGTTCGGTATAGAAACGGGATCTCCTGTAGCTGGAGACAAGAGATTCGCGTGAGAAAGCATAAGTAGACGAGCTTCTGCTTGGGCCTCCAAGGATAAAGGTACATGGACAGCCATTTGATCTCCATCAAAGTCTGCATTGAACCCTGCGCAAACTAATGGATTTAAACGAATAGCACGTCCGTCTGCTAAAATGGGTTCGAATGCTTGTATGCCTAGTCTGTGTAATGTAGGTGCTCGGTTCAACAATACGGGATGTCCCTGCATAACCTCTTGAAGTATTTTCCAAATAAGAGGCATTTTATTCTGAATCAGGAGTTTAGCGGCTTTAATGTTGGGAACAAGATTTCGTCCAATTAAATTGCGAATTACGAAAGGTTGAAAAAGCTCTATGGCTATCTCTCGAGGTAATCCGCATTGGTGTAATGAAAGAGAGGGACCTACCACGATAACAGAACGACCTGAATAATCAACTCGTTTTCCAAGTAAATTCTCCCGAAATCTTCCTTCCTTGCCTTGAATTACATCTGAAAAGGATTTCAAAGGCCTATCATTAGTATCCGTCATGGGTTCTCCGCCGATGCTATTATCAATAAGTGCGTCTACAGCTTTCTGAACCAATTTCTTTTGACAAACAAGTACTCCTTCCGGTGCAAATATTCTTATTTCTGAAAGACAACTGAGAGAATTATTTCGAAAAATAATTCTTCGATAAAGTTCATTTATATCCGAACTAATTATTTTACCTTCGCCTAATTGAACCATAGGTCTTAATTCAGGGGGAAGAACTGGTAATAGTGACAAAACCATCCACTCCGGATTTGTTTTTGTTCGAATAAAGTATTTGATCAATTTCATATGTCTAACCGAAAAATCTTTCCTTCTTTGAATTTTCCGGTTTTCCCATTTATCTTCTGTGGGTTCACCGTTCACCAAAAATTCTTCCCATTTTTCATATGCGCGATCCAAAACAACTTTCGGTTTTAGACTAGCTAATAGTTTTTTGGTAACATCTCCCCCAGTAGCTATTTCTCTACCCATAAATTCGTTGAAGTCTGGACAATGGAAAAAGCAAGGAATACTTTCGTTCCGAATTTCATAATCATTATCATCATATTAAAATAAACCTCGTTTTAATCCAAATGAAGTAGGTTTGTTAGTTATAGGCTTGGCAAAAAAAAGATTGGGATAGGTTATTATCTAGTTCCCCCCCGCAGAATCGGACGCGAGAGTTTCCCCTCATCCGGCTCAAGCAGCTATTATTAAAACACGAGAATCTTTTATTCTTATTTCGTATCGAATAATTTTGAGATTCTGTTGCTTAGCGAGGAAAAACAGCTACTCGTTACTCAAATTATACCTAAAGTAAACTATTTTATGTTCTTTCCATTACAGAAAAATTAATTTATATTCTTTATTCTTGAGTAGTCTTATTCCCTTCGAATGATATACCTTCTTACAGAGATACCTTCCAATGAAATTGAAATTCGTAAGGATTTTCTTCGTTCATATTCCGATTCCTTCGATCCTTTGGGTTCTCGCTCTACTCCGATGGTCATAATGCTATTTGAAGCACGTATGCGGTGGATAAACTTCTATAGCCATACCTATAAAAGCTTACTTATTACATAAGCTCATTCAAAATATTCTAATATCGAAGGATTCCCGGATTCTATTTAAGAAAAAGAATGGGGTTTCTTACGAAGTCTGATTAACAAATAACATTATACATAATGTGATATGTACACATATTGTATGAACCCTAGATAAATCCTCCCTTTATCTCATTGCTTATAATTTCATCTCGAGCTTCGTGCCACTCCTCAAAGGACATGACATGTCGGAGTTAAAGGCATCCCTATGAAATTGGAATTAGATGGGATGACGGTTTCTATTCCAATCCGTATAATCAAAAACTATGATCGAGTCACACATCGCAGTATGCTAGGCTTTCCAATTCCCTAAGAGGTTTGGATAGGATATTCGCAATATGACTAGGAAGCTTTTTTGAATACCATACATGAGTTACCGCACATGCTGATTCGATGTATCCCATTCGATATCTTCGAACTCGAGATTCAGTAGATTCAACTCCGCATTCCTTACAGAAACTTGAGTCTTCTTCATTTTCTTCACTCCATTGATACTTTCCACGGGTGCAAACTCCACTTTAAATAGGCCCAAATATTCTCTCACAAAATATTCCATCTTTTTCTGGTCTATCGCTGCCATAATAGAAAGTGCTGGGTTGAGTTACCCGTCCAACTATCTCTCCGGTAGGTAAGATTCTTTCAGTCCAGGCACGAATTTGTTCGGGAGAAGCTAATCCAATTCGAAGATATTGATGATTTTGGTAAATCATAAGATTAAAGTTCCGATTGATTTGCACTAAACTTCTTTATAATTTATTATTAAATCTTTTTCTATAATAACTGGATCCGAATCTGGGGCTAAACATCGTAGTTCTCGAACGAGCAATCGAAAAGATTCTGGAGTAATTACTTCAGGTTCATATATCGGTTCTCCAGCTACTATAGTACTAACTACTTTCTGACGGGTTTCAGCATGATCAGATTTAATAGTAAGCATTTCTTGTGGAATATGGGAAACACCGAAACCTTCTGGAGCCCAAACTTCCATCTCTCCTACCCGTTGCCCCCCCCGTTTGGATCTCCCCCTAAGTGGTTGTTGTGTAACACGTGAATAAGGTCCACTAGATCGTGCATGGATTTTATCATCAACTTGATGAATCAATTTTGGCATATAAGCTTTTCCTATCGTAACAGGTTGTTCAAAAATCTCTCCCGTTCTTCCATCAATCAATCGGCTTTTCCCGGGATTATCGAGTTCAAATGACCATGGATTAGCTGTTTGCCTACTAGCCTCATGAGGTTCAGGAAATACTAGCTTTCTCGGAGCTTCCCGTTCGTATCTTTCATCGAAAGGCATTACTCTATAATGTCTCCTCAAAAAGTCTCCTGCTATACCAAGCACACATTCAAAGATTTGTCCCACATTCATCCGTGAGGGCACCCCTAAGGGGCTTAATATCATATCAATTGGTGTTCCATTTTGCAAATAAGGCATATCTTGTCTAGGTAAAATCTTTGAAATGATACCCTTATTACCATGTCTTCCAGCAACTTTATCACCTACTCGTATTTTGCGTTCTTGCAGGACATATACATGAACAACCTTTGTATACCTAGAAGTATCCTCTGGATAAATCCATCTCACATCAATAACTTGACCTCTTCCACCTGGGGGTACTTTAAGACAAGTTTCTCTCGTAGTAGTTGTATCAATACCAAATATGGCTTGTAATGAGTTACCTTCCGGAGCCTTCAGCGATTCCTCCGAATCTCGAGGTGTTAATTTACCTACTAAAACATCTCCCGTTTCTACCCAAGATCCCGGTAATACAAGGCCACTCTTATCTAAATGACGAAGAAAATAATCATCTAAATGGGGTATTTTTCTGGTAATTTCTTCAGCAGTTCCTTCAGGTGTTACATGAGCCCCAATTTCATATTTCCCAATATGAATAGACGTAAAAATATCTTCATGTATTAGACGTTCGCTGATAAGTACTGAGTCTTCAAAATTGTATCCTTCCCATGGCATATATGCTATTAATATATTTTTCCCTGGAGCTAGTTCTCCCCCTACCGTAGCTCCCCCGTCCGCCAAAATTTGCCCTCTTTCTAGATATTCACCTTGATTAACCCGAGGTTTTTGATGCATACGAGTATCGTTATTAGAACGTTGATATATAACTAATTTGGTATCTATTGTATTTCCATCGTCAACTAACAAAGTTATTTTTTCACCATCAATATAATCAATTTTTCCCCCCTGCGCAGCTACAACCACAGTCCCCGAATCTGGGGCTACTTGACCTTCCAATCCTGTTCCTACGATACATTTTTCGGTTTTTGAAAGTGGAACTGCTTGACGTTGCATATTAGAACCCATTGAAGCACGATTTGCATCATTGTTTTCAAGAGGAGGAATAGGAGGAGCTCCAACGGGAAAATGTTGTAGAGGCGAAATACTTCGAAGATGTATTTGATTCCATGCAATAGTCACAATTTCTTGTCGATATCGAGCTGCAGTAACTTGTTCCTCTTTATCCTCCTGAGATACCGATAAACAAGTTCCTGTAGTTATTCGATAGTATTCATCTTCCTCTGCTGATACATGAGTTGCAGTATTCCCCTCCTCGGATAATATCTCGGAGATCTTATAGAAGGGACTTCCGAAGAATCCCCAAGGATCAACGCTTGCATGAAGAGCCAATGATGAAATGGGTCCAGCATTCATTCCTTCGGATGTTTCGATGGGACAAACACGCCCATAATGACTAGGATGAATATCTCGTACTTGGAAACTAGCGGTTCGCCTTATTGATCCTCCAGGGCCCAAATAACTTAATCTCCGCCTATGAACTATTTGTGTTAATGGATTAGTTTGGTCTAGAGATTGAGATAAGGGGTGTGAACCAAAAAATTCTTTGAAAGTTGTTAATAATAAACTTGAAGTTACTGGACTTCCAAAAGTTGGTACACGTTTATGCTGGGTTGCCCTATTCATTCTTCCCCGCACTGAATCCTCCGAACGTTCTGATGCCAATCTTGATTGATCTTTTGATGAATCTGCTACGGAACAAATATGTTTATTCTTTAAGTGATCCATATCATCGAGGGTTCCTACTCCAATCCGAACTTTGATCGAATAATCTATAACAGCTAACATATCTTTTGGTAATGAAAAAATCTCATTTTTAGGTACATCAAGGTTAAGTTTCTTGTTCAAATTTATTCGACCAATCTTCCCTGGTTCAAATTTTGGTTGAGAGAATCTTTCTTGTGATTCTTCAGATATATCGGGGAATTTCAAATATTCATCTGTACCATATAATAGTTTGTAAAGTTCCGATATGGCATATTCTCTCGATTGAATATGTTTTGCCTTTGTTTTCCGAAAAGCGTCACTCGAGACATCGGGATAACAAACATTTTCTAAAATTTCTTTTGTATCCAAACCCATAGCTAATAATAAAAGTCAAATGGATATTCTCTGTTTCCTATTTATACGAACCCATATTCTGTTCTTCATATCAGGTTCTAATTTGAATCTTCCTCCACGATTTGAGATTATTGTGCCCGTATATATAGGGTTCCCATTTGGATCCCGTTTCAGATTAAGGTAAATACCAGGAATTCGTAAATTTTGATTGATTGCAACTCTAGCAGTTCCATTCACTACAAAAGTACCTTGGGAGCTCATTAAAGGAATATTCCCAATGTATACAGTTTGTCTTTTTATTCTCCCTCTTCCCTTTTGAGTCGATTGTGCTGGTACATATGATTTGGGTGAATACGTAATGGACCCACATACGGCATCTTTTTCTCCGATCAATGGTTCTATTAAGTAATATTGTTCACCAAATAATCGAAATTCAATCTCTTCATCTGTATCTTCGATACAGGGAAAATTATTCGGTTCTTCCATTAATCCCTGATCAACAAAACGATAAAATGCTTCCAATTGTATTTTCCCAAAATTAGGCAGTACAAAAATTTCTCCATTCTTTTCTAATACCATGTTGAATCTTCTCTTTCTTCTCTTTCCTCTTCTTTTCCCTATTTCCCTCTTTTCCCTTTTCTGTCAAGATGGAAATACAAAAAACTCCATATTGATAAAGAAATTTGTACCAATATAGTGGTAGGTAGCAAATCGATAGATTTTCTTTTAATTTCGAACTAATTTTGTTATGTGAGAGTCAGAAAAAAAAAAAAATACAGATTCTTAACTTAAATTAACTTAATAAGTAAAGGAAGGAATACCGTTCATTCCGTTTGAGAGGGGAGAGAAACAAACACTTGATTGAACCATTAATCATTCTTATAATACATTAACTTATATTTATTATATTTATTACAATCCCAGGTCGAAGATCAAAAAGGTTCAATTACGATACGGTGGAGGCGACATGGCCAAGTGGTAAGGCAGAGGACTGCAAATCCTTTATCCCCAGTTCGAATCTGGGTGTCGCCTGAAAATAAAATACAAAGAAGTAGTTTGGGTTGGCTATCATGTTACCTCTAAATATGAATTGTGTTGCTCCATATTATAGCCTGTCACATTATCCATATTCGAATTTTCATCATGAATAGACAACCCTATGTTAAGTATAAATCAATTCTGGAATAAAAGCAATATATATTTATTGCTTCAACAATCTCGAATTCCTTTAATATTGCTTATAAAATCCAAAATATAGATTATCTTAAAATTCATTTTATTCAATACTTGGCGGTATTAACAGCTCTTCATATTATCAGTATAGAATAAATCATCATATAATATTATTTCTATATTTCTACATAGAAATAATATAGATTCTTTCTTCTATTCGAGAATCAAAAAGATAAGGAGAATCTTTACGGATATAGTTAATATTGCTTGGGCTGCTTTGATGGTAGTTTTCACATTTTCTCTCCCACCTGTGGTACGGGGAAGAAGCGGACCGTAATTCCCGATTATAAATAATAAATTTATTAAATCATTATTGAATATTTCTTTTTCATTTAATAATGATTTAATAAATAAATAAATTTATGGATATGGAAAAATATTTTTATAATTTGATCTGTTTTCTATTTTTTTCCCTGCAAGAAATATATGAGGTATAATCAATTCCCTCCCATTTTCCATAATATAAAGACTTTTTTTTTCTTCCTATTCCGAATTCAAAGTTTTGATAGATCAATTTATTTTTCAACCAAGTTAATAGGTTGAGAAAAAAATATTTATATTTCTCATAATATAAATTGGTTATATTATTTTTAATACTACGTAAATATAGACTTTCCGTAATATAAGAAATAGCAGTTCCACTTAGAAGCATTTGGGATAATAGAAGAATGGGATCTAAACGCCAACCCTGGGAAATAAAAATTCCTCCACATAATAATCCGATGGAAGAGAAAAGGAAATCGTAATATTGGGATAGGTTGATTCCTCGCTCGCCCCCCCTGAAAACCATATATGATATTTTAATCTCTTTATGGCTTAAGTAAAAGATTCTGAAAATAACATATCGTTTTTACCCCAAATTCAAGTGAGTTTTCATATAACTTCTTGGATTGTCTCTAACCTGTTCAATGAATTTATATTCCCAAATTTTTTATTATTCTCAAGAGATCAGGTTTATTTTATATGTACTTATCATATTCTCCTATAAGAAGGATTATCATTGGGCTCATGGTATACTCCGTTGGTTTCACCATTCCCTTCTCCGGAGGAAAGAGAACTAAGAATTGACATAAAATGATATTTTTCATTTTTCTATTTATCAATCTATCCAAATAAAATTTCAGTGAAATTTGTTTTCGAAGTAATTTATAATATTAAACTATGTTAGCCATAGATTATCTATTTCATTCTATAGAGAATAAATCTTTTCTTCTCCCCTTCTCAAGTTTCATATTAAATATTATTAGTTAATATGTTGAATTTCCTAAGCGAAATATCTTTAAGTACATTCAAAATCACACCTCTAGATACATCAGGTTCCCTTTCTCTAAGGGCGTACAAAAGTATGCCTACCGACACTAGTCCTACTCCCACCGTAGTACTAGGACCATACTCCATATGAATCATATAAGAAATAACACGTAAGTTAGAAAGGACTATATTCGTTGGGGGAATATGTTTCTATTAAAATCCCCCGATATAGTTTTTTTTTGAATTAAATAAGTATTCGCAATAATGTATGTAATTATCCAGAAAAAACTTGGACTTCTTCTATCATTCTTTCATAAGTGAATATTAAATTGAGAATGAATTTAATTGCTTTGACTGGCTGTTTTTACATAAGGGATAGGTGAGAAGGCAGTGGGAATAAGAATGAACAGTGCAGTGGCAATAAATGCGAGGATATTTACTTCCATAATCTCATTATTTATCTTATTATTTAATAATATTTTGAAGGGGCTCAAAAATCTCATCCGATAAAGATTAGAAATCTTCTCTTTTTCAGAGATTCATAATGAATATAATCGATTCAATTTCTTTGGGAGATACAATCAATCTCCTTGAATTCAATGAAACCCTATAAAAGTCTGATCCATTTATCTAATATTAGATGAATAGTATAACACAAGACAGCTTTCTGACCTACAAAATAAGATTCTTCATCTGAAAAAGCTCATTTTTTGTTTACTGTACTTTTACTCCCTATCTGCCACATTCATTGTCTACGTACCATCTATGTTATACGATATTACATGCAGTATACTATAAACATAGATGAATTTGGTGTGAAGAGATAAATGAAATACTTCATTCCCCAGTCAATCTATTATCAATAAATCTTGATATTGAGATAATATAATACCGAACCGAATTTATTATTTCACGGTTCATTTGATAGAGTCTCATCTCGATAGTATGCCTTGAAGAGGACTCGAACCTCCATGCTTTATAGCACGAGATTTTGAATCTCGCGTGTCTACCATTTCACCATCAAGGCTCTCAATCAATATTATACTTGATCCAAATTCAAAAATATAGACTAATTTAAGTATTTTATATTTTATTAATCATCGAAATTTGGGTTAGAATTATTAATTGATAGAATTCTATTCAATTTTATCGATTTTCATTATCCATACATAAGATCTAACACAGTATAAGAATAATTGATTGTTGAAACCGAGTTCCCGACCAACAGGGGAGACATAACATAGACTCATACAACTAATTCACATTTACAATAATTAATTCGGATTGTAAAACGAACTTACAATGTTCCGTCTCATTGTAAGTTCGTTTTACAATCCGAATTATAAGATAAGTTCATTTATTTCTCGATCTCCATTTTCTATCAGGAGAAAGATTAATCTCCAAAGTTGATAAATAAATTTTCTAGGAAAAAGAGTATTCAGCTATTAATTAAATGACTTAAAGAAATATTATCCTGGGCAATAGTAATAATGGTATTCATTATTACTCCCAATATGGTAGAAGCTACTGCACATAACACCATACCGAGTTCAATAAAACTTTTTGATATTAAGGAAGATGTGGATATTTTATAATTTGTTACATAAGGAGTTATTTCTTTGTCCCGTTCGGTTATTAACAACCCAATGGTTCTCGAATAATAATATATGGAAATAACACTCGTAAAAGGTCCTATCGAGACTAATAAATATAAACCTGCTTGCCATCCACACCAGAATGGATAAAGTTTTCCGAAAAAACCTGATGACGGGGGAAAACCTCCCAGAGGTAATGAACATGGAGTGAAAGAAAGAGCTAGCAAAGGATCTTTTATATATAATCCGGCATAATCTCGAATGTTATCTGTTCCCGTACGTGAACCAAATAATATGATGCAAGCAAAAGTTCCTAAACTCATAAAGATATAAAACAGTGTGTAAGTTAACATGCTTGCATATCCGTTTGAGTTTCCAGCAATTATTCCAATCATAAGATATCCAATTTGACTTATTGGAGAATATGCAAGCATGCGTTTCATGCTCGTTTGAGTGATCGCAATCAAATTGCCTAATATCATACTAAGAATAGCTAATATCTCTAAAAGGAAATGCCATTCATTCGATGAGAAGGAAAAAATAATATTGAAGATTCGAGTAGCTAAAGCTAGAGCGGCTACTTTCGAAGCAGCAGAAAGAAGAGCAACAACTGGGGTTGGGGAGTCAGAGTCGAAAAAAGGATCATTATTCACTCTTTCCTCTCATTCAGAACCGTGCATGAGACTCTCATTTCACACGGCTCCTAAGTAATAAAAAAGGAATTATGTTTTTTTTACTTATTACCCTCCTCGCGTATGTATAAGATGTAATAATTTATAGATTTGTACAAAGAATTACTAATCTTTAACTTTTCGAGGAATCCTTCATCGATGGTTTTCATACCGAGGTGCTGACCTGTTCAATCTCTCTTATCTTTTTCAAGAGTCTATCTAAAATAAAAAGGTAGATTCGATAGAAAAACCATCTGATTTTATTCGTTATCAATAGCCATGGATTGTTATTCTAGGGTGATCCATTGGTCGGCGGATGCTTCTCCGTTCTAATACACTCGTAGTCTTTGGAGGATTAAAACTAACTATGTAGCATCTACACAATGGAAATTATTGAATCTCTGCGCCACTATCCTGATTCTTTGTAGAAGCTACCCATAATAACTAAACTAACTTGCAAAAAATATTTATTCAGAAATATTAAATGCTTCTAACTTTGCTTTACCTTAATCGTTCATTATTTGAACGAAAGTTTTATGTTATAAGAACTTTGGTAAAAGTTGTGTTTTAATCCGAGTGAGGATAAAAGTTTCTTTATTCCGCATGTCTGTAGATCTCTTTCCATATTCAATATGGGGGAACAAATAAGTATCTATTTGTTAGAGAATGATTGAACGAATCGCACTCCCTCATATACGTCAGGGGTCCATTGATGAAAGGGAACCAGAGAGAGTTTGAATCCAATTCCTACCATTATACATATGAGCGCAACCAAAGTTCCTGGAGAGTTATACATTTGTGCATCTATAAGTCCATTTATTATTCTCTGAAGTTGAATTTCTCCCCCAGATAAACCATATAACCAAGAAAACCCATAAGCCAAGATAGAAGAACTTGTTCCACCCATAAGTAAGTATTTCATAGTTGCTTCATTAGATCTCGCATCTCTCTTGGTATATCCGGATAATGAATAGAAACATAAACTTGAGCATTCTGGAGCCACAAATATAGTTACTAAATCGTTAGCACCACACAAAAACATTCCTCCCAAAGTAGCTGTTAATATGAGCAACAAAAACTCCATTATGGCCATTTTTGTACATTGAATATACTCCACAGATAGGGGAATACATAATGCTGAACATAATAGAATCAGAAATTGAAACATCTCGTTAAAGGTGTCTGTTCGGAAATTACCCGAAAAGCTAATAATAGGTTCTTCTTTCCATTGGAGAAACAAGACTGTTATGCTTATCATCAAACTTGCAAAGGAGATGAAATATAACCAAGGTGTATCTTTTTTGAAAATTAAATCTATTATTAAAAGAATGATTAAACTAGAAATTAAGATACATTCCGGTGAAATAGCACTCCCGTATGAGAGACGCAAATCAAACTCTAATTTCATAAAATCTTTGAGATATAATTCAAATGAAATATCAATCGATTTCGTATATGATACGCCGAATAAAGTAAATTGTTTCGCTCAAAAACTAAGTTCCTCGATATTTTTTGAATCGTTTTCAATTCTCATGAAAATAGGTCATATCATAATAGTTAAAAAATTTTTTTTTATTCAAATACAATGTTAATTTTACATTAACATTATGATATTTCTATTTTTTATGTAAGCCTTTCGGCTCACGTTCCTTCCAATTTGATATCATATATTCCTTAATTTAATTGTTATTAATCTCTTTATTTATATGAACGGAAATTTGCAAAAGCTCTATTGGCCTCTGCCATTCTATGAGTCTCTTCCTTTTTACGTACAGCATTGCCATTATCTCTGGCAGCATCCATTGATTCAGAACTTGGTTTAAAAGCCATACTTCGACCTGGACGTTTTCGAGATGCCCCCGATAACCAACGAATAGCAAGTACTTTTCCCCGTGTAGATCCTATTTCAGTGGGAACTTGATAAGTGGACCCACCCACACGTCTCGCCTTTACTGCTACATTGGGAGTTACTTTGCGTATTGCTTGACGCAAAACGGATAGTGGATTGTTTTTCGTCCTTCGCTCAATATTCACCATGGCATTATAAAGAATTCCATAAGCCAATGATTTTCTCCCGTGCTTAAGAATATGGTTAACTAACATGTTGACTAATCTATTATGATAAACCGGATCAGCTTTCGCATCTCTTTCTCTCGCATTACTTCGACGTGACATGAGTACGAGAAATAATTTATTATTAGTAATTTCTCTCATTAAAGTTAGGGATTAATGATTCATTTCGGCCTTCTCACTCCATATTGTAGGGTGGATCATTCATTCAAGTCGCGAAGGATCTCCCTCCAAACCGTACATACGATTTTCATCGAATACGGCTTTCCACTTCACTATATACAATAGATTTTAAATCATACATTACGTATATTAATAGAATATCTATTTGTACGGAATGATATTTACTCGCTTTCGATCGAGTATCCGTTTCCCCATTTTCCGTTA